TGTGGTCCGGAAAATAAAGAAAATTACCTGATCACTAGGCGTAGTCTTATATCATTAAAATCAGAAAGATGATTTTGATCATCAAATGCAAAAGATATTGGAACTTTATATCTTATTTTTGCTCTACTTTCAGGTTTAATAGGTACAGCTTTTTCTGTGTTAATTAGATTAGAGCTATCTGCACCTGGAGTTCAATTTATAGCAGACAATCAATTGTATAATAGTATAATAACTGCTCATGCTCTTGTTATGATATTTTTTATGGTCATGCCAGCTATGATAGGAGGATTTGGTAATTTTTTAATGCCATTGTTAATAGGGGGTGTCGATATGGCATTTCCTAGGTTAAACAATATTAGTTTTTGGCTATTAATACCAAGTATAGTCTTATTTTTATTTGCTAATGGTATAGAGAATGGAGCAGGTACAGGCTGAACTCTTTATCCACCCCTATCAGGAATACAAAGCCATAGTGGACCTAGTGTAGATTTCGTTATATTTGCTTTACATTTATCTGGAATAAGCAGCTTATTAGGGGCTATGAATTTCATATCTACTATTCTTAACATGAGATGCCCTGGTATTAGATTACATAAGTTAGCACTATTTGGGTGAGCTGTTGCTATAACAGCTGTATTACTTCTGTTATCTTTACCTGTGCTAGCCGGTGGTATTACTATGATATTAACGGACAGAAACTTCAATACATCTTTTTTTGAAGTAGCTGGTGGTGGTGATCCTATCTTGTATCAACACCTTTTCTGATTTTTCGGTCATCCAGAGGTCTACATATTAATAATACCAGGTTTTGGAGTAATTAGTACTACAATATCAGCCAGCTCAAATAAGAGCGTATTTGGTTATCTTGGTATGGTATATGCCATGATGTCCATAGGTGTTCTAGGTTTTGTTGTCTGATCACACCACATGTATAGTGTTGGTCTAGACGTGGATAAAATTGTGTTCACGGTAAAAATCTTGCTGTATGCTGGAAACTCCTGTCTAAGTGGTCCACTCGTATTAATTACGTTAGGTAAAATCTGCTTAGAGTATAATAAACTACCAGGACAATCAGCAGGAAACTTTGGTTTTAGTGCAAGTGCTACGGCTGACACTAAAAATACTTATAATAGTTATACTAAACTTTCTTCTATTTCTGAACATGTATCTAAACATAAATCTTACCTTACTGATACTGAGTTTGGTTATTTTTTAACTGGCTTAATAGAAGGGGACGGTTTATTTGGTAAAAAGCAGTTATACATCATTTTTGTTGAAAATGATGTAGCACTAGCTTACTATATCAAAAAACGAATAGGTTATGGTAATGTTTACAAAATTAAAAACAAAAAAGCAGTTAGATATATATGTAAAAATGCAAAAGGTTTATCATACATCCTATCTTTAATTAATGGTAAATTTGTAAGTAGACTTAAATATGAACAATTACTTAAACACAATTATGATGTAGATTTTAATTATACCATATTGCCACCCTTAAATTGTTTGTCATTAGATAACCATTGATTGGCGGGCTTTACCCAGGCTGATGGTTGCTTTCATATCAGCGTTATAAAAAGTAAAACACATAATACGGGTTTTAGTGTAAGATTAGAGTTTTCTTTAAAACAAAATGACGTTGTACCTTTAAAACTTATCTATGATACAGTTAAAATGGGTAATCTTTCTCAAGATAATACCGGCATATGGTGCTACAAAAGTACAGGGTTTAAAACTGCACAGGTTCTAATTAATTATTTTGATACATATAAAGTGTTTGCAGGTAAATATGTAAACTATCTTAAATTCAGAAAAGTGTACATTATGATAACTATTGGTAAACACTTGGAAGTAAAAGGTATAACTAAGATAAAAAGTATTGCAACTAAAGGATCCTCAGAGACAAGTACGCAAGAAGTCAATCTGTAAAAGAACTGGCTAAGATACTGTCCAAAATTCAATGACAAGAGCGTATTTCACAGCTGCTACTTTAATTATAGCAGTGCCTACTGGAATTAAAATATTCAGTTGGTTAGCTACATGTTACGGAGGATCTTTTCAGTTAACACCTTTCATGTTATTTGCCTTAGGATTCGTATTTATGTTCACAGTTGGAGGGTTAATAAACCACTTAGCTCTCCCTTTAAAGATTACTATTTGCTGGGAACTTCTAACAATTACATTACTCGTTATCTTAATGATCGCAGTGATAATATGTGATTTTGAACAATCAGCAGGAAACCAACAGATTAAGTTCTCAGTAGGATCCTCAGAGACTATACGTAATCCGCTACATAGCAGTTTACTTGCTATTAGTGAAGATAGAGTCCATGAAATAAAATATAAATTAATGCTTCTTGCTACACAGCACACTTTGCGTAATGTGGAGCACAAAAACAATTGTAGGAAATTTAGTAGTAAATATCTAAATAATAAAGAAGACAATATTGATAATTTAAAGCCTATTTATGTTTATAATAATTTTAAAGAAAGTAGAAGTTTAATATTAAAACAAGAAAAAGATAAATTAGGTATATACTGCTTAGTCAATAATGTAAATAAACATACCTATATTGGTAGTTCTATACATTTAGCTAATAGAATGAAAAATTATTTAAATCCTGCTTTTTTAAAGAGTAAACAAAATATTAATATGCCTATCACAAAAGCTTTGCTAAAATATGATACACACAATTTCTCTCTTTGAATTTTAGAATATGTAGATATAAATGACATATCTATTAGAGAAACCTATTATATAACAAGTGTAATGCCCTATTACAATGTATTAAAACAAGGTTATTCTTATTTGGGTTATGTGCATACAGAAGAAACTAAAAAATTATTATCTGAATTAGCCACAAACAGGGTACATTCTTTTGAAACTAAAAGTTTAATAGCTAGGCGTTTAACAGGAGAGAATAATCCTTTTTATAACAAAAGTCATTCTATTGAAAGTAAAAGGAGAATAATGGAGGCGAGATCCGCGTATTCAGTTTATGTATATGATTCTTATAAACATTTACTAGTAATATTTCCATCAGTGTTATCCTTGTCAAAGTTAATTAAATGTAATCATTCTACTTTAGTAGAAGTAATAAAAGATAACAAATTATTTAGGGGTGAATGGTACATGAGTAATATTCCACATAATATTGAGGATTCACCTGTAATAAAGGACATATATTCAGAACAATGTAAAAAACTTATTGAGGCCTTTAATAATAACAGTCATATAAAAAAAGCTATATTTGTATATGATATAGATATGAACTTTATAAATAAATATGATGGAGTAATGGCAGCAGCTAGATCCTTAAATTTTAGCCATGAAGCTATAAAAAAAAAAGCTTTGGCTAAGGAAGTATATAATAATTATTATTTTAGCTATGAACGTATAGATAATAGTAATAATACTCTAGTTAAAAAATAAAGCATATTTAGTAGTTGCTTGCTATATTACACAGCATTAGATTAAAAATTTTGTATTAAAAAAAAGGTATTATATATACTTTAGTTTTCTTTATATTAGTAATATTTTAATGCCATACTTCGTATAGCAATACTAATTTCTTATTTAAAGTTAATGTGAATTTAACTTTAATTGTTTGTTAATTTATAAATTATTCGTAAGTGGTGTTGTTTTAGCTAACGCTTCACTTGATATAGCATTCCACGATACTTACTACGTAGTAGCTCAAATGGGCCTAGATAATATATCTTTTTTTAAATATTATTTTGAAATTGACTATATGCTGGAAACTATGTTTTTTGTGTATTGTTTACTATTTATTAATACGTTTTGTCTTTACAAACTAGACCACAGTAGGTATAATATACTTTTAAGTAGTGAAAATAACAGTACAAAATTATCAATAAAGGATATAAACATACAATCAGCAGAAAACTGTAAAGGATTCTCAGAGACTGTACGTCAATTGCCAGATACTAAAGATTATAAATTTTGAAATTGATTTGCGGGGGTATTAGATGGAGACGGTAATTTTGATATTAGAAAATCTCATAGCAATGGTAAAAAAGTTGTTAAACAAATTAGAATTAAATTACATAACAGAGATATTAGAATATTAACACGTATCCAAAATTATTTACATATGGGTAGAATTAGATCTGACAAAAACAAACCTTATTCTATATTTATAGTGTCTACTAAAGAATCTATGAATTATATTTTAAATAGTGTTAATGGTCTTATTAGATTAAAAGTCCCCTCGTTTAAACAGGCGTGTGTTTTGTCTAATATTGGTTATATTGAGCCTGATTATAATATAGCCTTATATGACCCTTATTTTTCAGGCTTAGTAGATACTGATGGTAGTGTAGTATTTAATTACTCTGGTAACAGAATAGAATGCAACTTAGAGTTTAAATATAATGAGTACAGCTCAAAATTAAATTTCAATAATACTATACCCAAATGTAAACCCTACATAATAAAACGTAGTAAATCTTCTAATATGCAAGGTTCTAAACAATTTTTATCTATCGCTTTTAAATTTCAAAATGTTAATGCTATGCTATTTATATATGACTATTTCATGCATAATAGATTATATTGTGATATGAAGTTTTATAGAGTTACAAAAATTAAACCTTTTATAGAGATTAGAAAATACAAAACATCACCTATAAATAGTATAGAACATAAAATATACTCAGATTTTGTCATTAATTGAATTAAATATGAAAATCCTTTATGATATAAAGTTACTTTCATATCTAATTTACAACAATAAATAGTTTAGCATTACTGGTAATGATACAGTCCAATATAAGACAATATTTTTATCTTATACACTAATTTTTTCATTTAGATTGTTAATTTTTTCATTTTTTGTGTTAATTATTGCATTTAAAATTTTATTATATATGTTAGGACAAAGTACGATGCGTAATATAACGTTATATATTCTATTTATAATATTTTATTTAGTAGTAACATGTCTTTTTTCAAAACCCTTACTTTTAGATTCATTTGTTAGTGAAATGGATAGTAGGGCTATAGCTATAACTCCTTTGTTGCAACCCGGGCAAACTTTAGGAAATCCTCAACCTGGCTTATATTGGGTAACAGGTGGTCATGTTAATGTAGGTTTTTACCTAAAGGCAGTGTAATTAAAATAATTGGTGTTATGGTGGATCAATACCCCCCTACTTTAGTGGGGTGAGATTACCAAAAAGGTAACCAACCTTTTAATAAAAAGCTTTGCAAAAGTTCTTTATGAATTAAGTGCAGCGGGTAAGAAAACATGTAGCTATAGTAGCTTAGATTATGCTGGTAGAGATTGTGTGCAAGCAAATCTTAATTCCCAATATCTCCAAGCTTTTAAAGCTGCTAGGGGATTAGGTGTTAATTCAGAAAATCATGATGAATTCTGCATATCAAAAAAAATTTTAAATGCTTAGCTGAACAACAACATTTAACAAATTAACTATATGTAATGTATAAAAGAAAAATTACCAATAGCATTTCCACTACGTATTATCAATGGGTGCTGTTTTTGCACTATATAGTGCCTGATATTTTTGAATACCCAAAATACTAGGTGTTGACTATAACAGATCATGGGGAAAAGTACATTTTTGAATCTTATTCATAGGGGTTAATGTTACGTTTTTCCCTCAACACTTTCTAGGTTTGCAGGGTATGCCTAGAAGAATAAGTGATTATGCTGATGCTTTTGCAGGTTGAAACATGATATCTAGTTTTGGTTCTATAATAAGTGTGGTAGCAACTTCATTTTTCTTACACATATTATATATACAATTGACAATAGGTAAAGCTGTATTTGGTTATGTTTGACATATGCCTAGCTATTATACCGATGCATTACTAGCTAATAGCATTAGATCATTTGATTCCTTAGAGTGAGCATTAAGTAGCCCACCTAAACCTCATGCTTTCGTAAGTCTGCCTGTACAAAGTGGATTGCCTCCACGTAGACTTGATAGATTCTGAGCTTTCATAAAACAAATATGGGTTAATGTTTGTACAAAAAAATTCATATTTAGTTTTATAATAGTATTCCTTACAGGTTTTATTAGTCGGTATATTATTTTAAATTATTTCCATGTGGATGTTTTTACAGACATCTTCGATAAATCTTCTATTATTTATTATACTGGACTGAGCATATATATACGTTTAGTAGGTGAAATAATGACCGAGTGATTTAAACCTTCTGAAACTATAACTATGATGGCCTCTAATCGTCCCCCAGCTGGAGGTAATCCTCCTATGGGTGGTGCGAATGTACTACCTGCACCTGTACCTACAGGTGGTGGCTCGGCTAGTGGTAATGGTGGTGGCTCGGCTAGTGGTAATGGTGGTGGTTCGGCTAGTGGTAATGGTCGTGGTTCGATGGCTATATCTGATATTTGCAATCCACCGGGTCCTGAATCTGAAAATCTTGTAAAGATCCGGCCTAAAGCTGAACGTCCTACAGAAATTACCAAAGATTCTAACGGTAAACTAATCCATCCATATGAAACTCTAGCTGAGATGGTGTGGGATGGTACTATACCACCTGACGCTAGAGATAGAAATATAGGACCAATCCCAATATATGATCCTAAAAACCAAAACTTCAATTATAGGGTAGGAGAAACAAACCAGCCTTTGGCTGAGTCTACTGCTAATTCTCTCGAGGATCTACGTAAAAAAGGTTTTAAATTACATGAACATACTTTTGATAATAGGCAGAAAGGATTCTTCCGCAATGTTTTACAACATGAAGATCGGGAGATGTATGATAAAATTTATACTAATAAACGGGGTAGGCCTCTTACTAACCCTAATTGAAAGGCTGCAGATGCAGAATTACCGCGTATAATAGATAAGCTTAGACGAGCAGGATAAGTAAACATATATATCCTATTTAGACTATGTGCTGAAGTCAGGTCTGCATGCTATTGAAATAAGCAAGGATCAAAGAAAAAGTATATATAATAAATGTAAAGAAGCAATAAAATACGCACCATACCCTCAAGAAATGACTTTAACTCCAAATTCAAAGAAGCAGGTGTCGTACTTAAACGTTCTGGCTCGTATTCAATTGGAACATGCAGCATTGGATGCAGCAAAGGAGCTTAAGCCTAGCGTAATTTCTGAACAACGTATGAATAAAAGTAAAGCTAGCCTTAATCTAGCTGAGCTACTTATCTCAAAGAGAGCTAGATGGTTATGGGATAAAAAATTTAACGACGAGGAACGTGAAAGATGCTCAAAATTTGTTAGCCTTGAAGGAGATACTTATTATCGACCTCTTGGTCCTAACAAGAAGGAAAAAACTATTAAGTGACCTATAAATTATGATAATGATGTTGATTAAGCATGCATGGTGTATACTAGTAAAACGTTATTATAATGCAAGGTGTATATTTTATTTCTATTTAATTAACTAGCCTTTGTACCTTAGCCTTACAGATCGGGTTGTTGCCATATAAGATTATAAAAAGCAAGGAGGCAAAATATCTGGTTGTTGTCACTGTATTACGCGGGCATGGGGCGTAATACCTTGTGTATATGTATATTCATATGCCTATTACTAGTATAAAGCTAAGTATACCTTAATGTTAAGACCTAGCTATATATCTTTAACGTCTAAATGTAAAAGCATTAAACCATCTAAGGCTGGATACAGCTAGCTAAACAAGTAAAACTTTAAATTTTTACTCTTTTTTATACGTATAATTTACATCTCTTAATTAAAGTAAAATAGATATTTTTTGTAAAAACATTTTATATTTAGTTTTAATATTTTATCTACCAGCTTATTTATTTATACTCTATTATCTATTAATTAATAGTAAAATATTTTTGAAATGATCATAAAGTATTATAGCTATCTTATGATGATATGTGTTTTTTTACTCATTTGTATGTATTTATAATGACAGCTCATAATATAGTTAGAACATTGTTTAATACCCTAAAGACTTTTGTCATTAATTAAATTTTGGGATTTTTTTTTATTTTAGGTCATTATAACTATTTTCCTTATTTTACTTACTAGATAGTAGTGAACTAGTATGTTACATATAACCATATTTATATGTTACATATCTCCATATTTATGTGTTACATGTAAGTTTATAACTTATGGTTTTTAAAGAAAATACATGATATATATATATACATTTAATTTCCTTATTTTTTATTTATATCTCCTTATTTTTTATTTATATCTCCTTATTTTTTTATTTTAATGTTAATAATAATAAATTTTAGCCTAGTGTGACTAAAGTTTATATGTTATACAATCTAATAATTAAACTACTGTAGTGAGTATTATTTGTTTTTTAATATTTACATGCATTACATTGCAAAATATAGAACTAATGGATATATGTTAGTTCTCCAGTTTTTAATAAATTGTTATTACAATTGCCCTGTATTACGCTGGACGCTTTATACTTTACCTTATTATGATATACGCATTTATATAAATACTTATACGATTTTTATAATTATGTGTATTTAATTAAATAGATATAATAATCAAGCAATATTTATTTAAGCTTTCACAATAAGGATATTAAATCATATAAAAGTATATTTACTTGTATATATAAGGGTATATAAATAATATTTTTATGATAAATAAAAATAGAGACCTTAGTTTAATAGGTAGAATTTATGACTCTTAATCATCAATATGTGGGTTCAAATCCCACAGGTCTTATTAGGTACGATCAATTTAATACACTAACTTATTGCTTACAATATATGTATACATACAAACAGACAAAGAGTAGTATACGTAAAGTAAGAATAATTGGGTTTAAATTGGTAGATCTAATGCAAGTAACGCAAACATTAATGATAACAACAAACTTAATAGGTATTATGATAATAGACAGCACCTTGAATACTGGTTTGTTTTCAGATAACTTAACGTATCTATTAGTAAGTGATTATATATTTTCAGTGTAATACGGATATACAGTCGAACATTAGTCTGTAAATGTAGGTGAAGAAGGATCTGCAAATACAAACGGTTAGCAGATCCAGGGATCAAAAGGGTGCGTAGCAGCAAATCCATCAATAAGACGGCTAGCAGATCTATAATAAAGGCGGGTAACAGATATATTATACAGGCAAAAAGCTATATAAATATCCGAAGCCTAATACGAACCTCCCCCCCTATAATAATTCGATATATTTCGTCTAGATTACCCCATCTCAATTACCCAGGTAGAGCAAAATATCATTAAATTTTGGCGTGCTTACGCGGTTATGCATCATGAGTTGGAATATTAGATAAAAGTCTAGTCCCTTTTACGTTTATATAATAATAATTAATAATTTGTACATTTTCTATGTTATAGATTTCTATTAAACGTATACACACGCCATAAATGTAGTTGATGTTTGATAGTTTGCTTATAGAAATTAAGCATAATACCTAAGCCGGCTAAAATTACATAGCCGGTTATTTATTAAAACTAATACGAAAATTCGTTTTATTATTAACCTAATTTTTTAATAAGACATATACTTTTCTCTGCATACTGCCTGTTAAATTAAGCTTATATTATGCAAGCAATCATAAAAAGTACAATGGGTTATTATTTCTAGTTTCTAGTTGATACATTGTACTGATTACGTACTAAAACTGCTGTTAACCTTTAAAGCTGCACTACATAATAATGTGATTGCATAACTTTGTGAGCACCACACCATATAGCTTAATTTCACTTAGCAGGTCAGAAGCTATGCAGGTACTTAGTATTACCATGTAGACAGCATTACGAAGTAAAACATAGTTACGAAGTTATGCAAACCAGTCAATAAAAGATTATACACTTTATTTTACATTATGTTATATTTACCCTTACTGATTTCTATTATAGAAGTTTTAATAGTAACTGTTCCCGTTTTATTAACTGTAGCATTTGTTACGGTTGCTGAAAGAAAAACTATGGCAAGCATGCAAAGAAGATTAGGCCCAAATATAGTGGGATACTATGGTCTTTTACAAGCATTTGCAGACGCTTTAAAGCTTTTACTTAAAGAATACGTTTCCCCTACGCAAGCTAATTTAGTTTTATTTTTTCTTGGACCTATAATAACGTTAATATTTTCTTTGTTAGGATTTTCTGTTGTACCTTATGGACCCGGGTTGGCTATATCGGATTTTAATTTGGGTATACTTTATATGTTAGCTGTTTCTTCTTTATCTACGTATGGTATATTATTAGCAGGTTGATCCGCTAATTCTAAATATGCATTCCTAGGATCATTAAGAAGTACAGCTCAATTAATTAGTTATGAGTTAATTTTAAGTTCAGCTATTTTACTTGTAATATTGTTATCAGGTAGTTTAAGTTTAACTGTTAATGTAGAATCTCAAAAAGCAGTATGATACATCGTACCACTATTACCTATATTTATCATATTTTTTATTGGGTCCATAGCAGAAACAAACAGAGCTCCCTTTGATTTAGCCGAGGCTATTGACTAAAAACAATATGATTTGGTCTCGTAAAAGATTGCTATATGCTGGAAAACCTTAATATTATAAGACAATCAGCAGGAAACAAACAGATACTAAGGTATCCTAGTAGAATCTTCAGAGACTACACGCAATCATTAAATACAAATTTATATTGTATTTAATAAAATATAGTCCAACCTTATATGTGAATATAAAAATAATATATATATAAGAAATCTAGGTTGTGTACAACTAACACTTATAAAATAGGATTCCGTACCTATATCGAACAAAAAATAGGCTATTCTAGTTTTATTTATAGATCTTTTTCTTCCTCTCAATCGTTGGACAATTTATCTACTCCTGTGACTATAAAAACTTTTCATGATTTTAATAATAATGAAACGGTTATTTCATATAATAAAATATTAAGAAATAAAGCAGGTATATATTGTTTTGTAAATACTGTAAATAATAAGCGATATATAGGTAGCGCGAAGGATTTATACTTAAGACTTATTGAACATCTTGCAAACAAAAAATCTAATATCGCTTTACAAAATGCTATATTAAAATATGGCTTAAATAAGTTTGAGTTTTGTGTTTACGAATATTTTACTTATCATAGTAAACTGGCAAGTAATAAAGCTTTAACAGACTTAGAAACAAGTTATATTAAAAAATATCCCTTTGATAGCTTGTATAATTTTATGAGAACAGCTACAAGTATTGAAGGCTATAAACATACAGACGAAGCTAAATTAAAAATGTTAAAAAGATTTGAGAATATATCTAATCATCCTATGTACGGTAAATCACATGAGGAGGAAACTTTAAAATTGATAAGTAAACCAGGTGAGTTGAACCCTATGTTTGGTAAAAAACATAGTGAAGAAGCAAAGAAAATGATAAGCGATAGATTAAGTAAACATAGAAACGGTGTAGGTATATTTGATTTAAAAAATAATCTAATTAAAAACTTTAAAAATAATGTTGAATTAGCCAAGTATTTAAATATATCTAAAGTTACAGTTGGTAAATATTTAAATTCATGCCTTATTTATAAAAAGCAGTATAGATTTAAAGTGAATAACTAATAAATAAACTAAAAGGTTTATTTCTCTTATATATATATTACACAAGGAATCAGAGTTAGTTAGCGGTTTTATGACAGAACATGCGGCAGTTATCTTTGTTTTTTTCTTTCTAGCTGAGTATGCTAGTATTGTTCTTATTTGTATACTAACAACTATACTTTTTTTAGGAGGCTACATAGTTAATTTCATACCCCTCATATATTTATTTAAAGAAATTGATCCCTATTTATATGTTAATATTATAAACTCAGATTATGAAACTCTATTGTCTCATCCTATAATAGAAGGAATGGTGTACGGGCTTACATTAGGGTTAAAATCCTGTATAATGATATTTATTTTTATATGGGCTAGAGCCTCATTTCCTAGAATACGTTATGACCAATTGATGTCATTTTGTTGAACAATACTTTTACCCCTTGTACTGGCTTTTATTTTTTTATTCCCTTGCATTCTTATTAGCTTTGATTTAATACCTAGTAATGTGCATTTATTATAAACTATATAATGTTTGACGCATGCATCAAACTAGCTACTGCTTATACTCAACCGCCTTTAATTTCGATCTTTTTTTATACTTACGTAGTATAATACTACGTTAATTTTCCTTTTTAGTATGAAAAAATCAACTAAACCTAGTCAAGTTTAATTGGAAGGGATTATTTTTAATGAATCATAAAATTAAAATAGGTATTATAACAGGTAAAAAAAATAAATATAAAGTAAGTATTTTTTAGATGTGTAACAAAAGTTAACATATACGTAGCAAAAAATACGCATATATCTTTTATCAATCTAGTTAATAAATAAGACACACACAAGCTAAAACATATAGAATCTTACTGCATGTTTGCATGCAACCAATAAGTATGTATAACTGGGTAACCATACAAAAATAGAAATCTCACAGTTTGATATTGAAATTACGTACACTTTTTTCGCAAACTTTATTTTGCTAGCATATGGTTTGATGATTACACCGTCGATACACCCCAGTATAATTATTAATATCTATGTAAATAGTTAACAATATAGGTAATAAAAGTATTATGTGGTAAATTTTTTATATGATGTATTTACCGTGATAATTATACTAATACTATTAATACCTTTGCTAGGAGTGCTGATTATTACCACGTTAATGCACAATGTGAAACCTGAGGCTATTAGTGATCATATCGATAAAGAAGATATTAAAGCTGTTATTGGCTATAAGGACGAAGATCCAAATGTGAAGGAAGCAGTGCTTAAATCTGGGGATTCTTATCTTGCATTTGCAGGTGTGAATGCAGATGTGAATTCTAATAGTGGCTTAGACCATCAATCCCTACCGCTAACACAGACAAAACTTTCAGAAGTAAAAACAGTCAACAAGCCACAAACGTTAAAGCCTAATGTGCCAATGGTTGAATACATAACTACATGGACGAACATCTCCCTTAAATCTACAGCATTGAAAACATCAATATTAGCTTTATTTGTATCTTTAGTGTTATTTGCATTTTTTGATTTCACTAACAATCAATTTCAATTTGTACAAGAATATCATGAAGTAAATACCTTTAGTTTTTATTTAGGTGTAGATGGTTTATCTATATATTTTGTCTTGTTAACAACAATAATAATGCCTATTGCATTGTTATCGAATTGAACATCTATATCCCACAACTTGAGATCGTTTCTTATAACAATATTGTTGTTGGAAACACTACTATTGTGCGTGTTTCTAGTACTAGATATTTTATTGTTTTACATTTTTTTTGAAAGTATATTACCTCCTTTGTTCATATTGATAGGGTCTTTTGGTTCAAGCAACAGGGTAAGAGCTAGTTTTTACTTATTTTTATATACACTTTTGGGTTCTTTATTTTTATTATTATCTATAGTTACAATGTCTTCCATAATAGGAACCACTGATTTTGATGCTTTATATAAAACTAATTTAAACTATTATACTCAATTTTTCTTATTTTGTGGTATTTTTATAGCTTTTGCAGTTAAAACACCAGTAATTATTTTAAATACTTGACTGTTAAAAGCTCATGTTGAATCACCATTAAGTGGTAGTATAATATTAGCAGGAATAGTTCTTAAACTAAGCTTATATGGTATACTTAGATTAATGTTACCTTTATTACCAAAAGCTTGTTTAAATTACACTTATATCATATATTTAATTGGTGTTATTACTATTATATATGCTAGTATAAGTACATTAAGAACGATAGATGTAAAAGAGCTTATAGCGTATTCATCCGTATCACATGCAGCAGTTTACCTTATAGGTGTTTTTAGTAATACAATACAAGGTATAGAAGGAGGAATAACACTGGGTTTAGCTCATGGCTTTGTGTCTTCTGGCCTATTTATTTGTGTAGGAGGTGTTCTATATGATAGATCTTCTACTAGACTGATAACTTATTATAGAGGTATGGCCCAATTAATGCCCCTGTTTTCTATTGTTTTGTTCATACTATGTTTGGGTAACTGTGGTGTTCCTCTTACCTTAAATTTTGTAGGTGAATTTTTATCATTATATGGAGCGTTTCAAAAGTCTACAATATTGGGTGTTTTAGCTAGTTCATCTATTATATTTTCTGCTGCTTATACCATTTACATGTTCAATAGAATAGCTTTTGCTGGATCATATTCTAAATTTTTCAAGGTAAATGTTCCTGATCTTAATAAACGTGAATTCTATATTTTATTAACATTGGTTTTATTTACATTAGTTTTAGGTATATATCCCGCACCCGTATTAGATGGTTTACATTATTCTGTAACAACTTTAATCTACTCTCCCTGCATGTTTCAAACCTAAGTAAGTTTTTAGTTTTAATTTATATGTATAATTATTTAACATATATTTTTGCTTATATACATATATATTTTTGCTTATATACTTATATGTTTTTACTTAGTAGATACTTATAGTTATATAAAATATACTTGTATACTATAAGTAAATAGTATATTTATATAGATATTATACATTAGCACTTAAGTTATTAGTGGTAAAGATTTTATTTACTGATGCTTCATACTCCTGGTGTTACACACACCTATTACCTCATTCCTCGCTACTTTGTGCTTTTTACTGTTGCTTCACACTCCTTTTTATCCTGGTGTTACACAATTTTTCTAATATCACGTGTTACTTTTTTCTAGTGTTTAGTTGCCTCGCTCTCCTATTTACTGATGTCTCGTAATACCCTTGTTATATATTCCTTGGTTTCTTTTATTTTAATTAAATTAAATTAAATTAAATTAAATTAAATAGCGTGTAATATTATATAACGATTAATTATAGATTTATTAACTATATGGCTTATATATTGCATGGTTTATTATATAAACACATAAATATTACTTATATGAAGAAAATCCATTATATTTTTATTGTAAAAAGCAACGTTAATCTCTTTAAGCGCTATCCTAAGCTTAAATATGGTTGCAGCTGATATTTTATGTCGCAAATGCAAAATTTAGTCTTGTTTTCTCTTATCTTTTTAAGCTTTACTGTGTATATTTAACTTATGTCATGGCTCAGTCTGCTTGTTTACGTATTTATTCAATCAGGTCATTGAAGCATGACAACAAAAATAAACATAAAACATCATTTATTTACCTATATACTTATACTTAGCTTCTTATATTTCTAGTTTATTAAGCATATTTACGAGGTTAATTTATTTAAGGTAATTCTGCATGTTGCTACTTAGTAAACTATCCAAAGCTGCATATAGAATAGCTGCTATATAAATATTTTCTATTATATAATATATATATGATCGCATGATTTACCATATAAGTTTTATACAATAGCTTATAGTATAAGGTAGTGTATTATAAATACTATATATATTGTGTTTTACATAGCACTTATCAAGAGTTAACATGAATATTATTTACTTTTTACAATAAATAATATACTGTAATGTGTGTTAAATATTAATGCATATTATCTTTAGCTGTGTGGTATGGATGCTTACGAAGTTCTGCAATTACATCACTAGATATGCTTAGTTGCTTTATTTCTTTTTTTCGATACTTCTATTATTAGCTACTTAGCACTCCCGATGTTATACATTTTTTTTATCTATTCTATTTCAGAAATGTCTAATAGTCCGGGAGGGAATATTATATATCAAAATAAAATAATGAAACAATATATGTAAAGCACGCTAGTAGCATCAGAAATTAACTATTATTAACTTATTTCGGGTTGCTCATACTCCCTAAACATTGCATCAAATATACTAAGCCATAAATAAAACATGCTAATTGCTCTGCAAGGCAATACAAAAGATAAAAATAACGGATTGACTATAGTCCTCCAATGTTTAAATAATCATTGGCAAACACTGAGCAAATTTCAAAGAACACTTGTTATTTATAAGTGTATTTGAAGCGAAATTCATTAGAGCTTTATATATGTTTATTGCATAGAGATCATATAAATAGTGAAAACGTTCAACGACTAGAAGGTGAGTATTGCTAACTATAACCTTCCAACTATGCTTGGCATCTTTAAAAACTTTCTATATTTTTTGAAATATCATATTTTTACTCTTTATTAGTTTAATTAGTAATTATTACATTTGTATTAATTTTTACCATATGTGTTGGTATTGATGTTTCAATACTAGCATGCATAATATAAATTATGCATGTTATGTAATAGTTATAATAAAAGCTTAAAAGTTAGTTTTAAGGGCAGTATATAATATACAAGTAGAGCTATATAAAAATAAAGCTATACAAAAGTAAAGCTATTCAGCTATTCATGTCCTTTTTAATATTATATATTAGCTATTTTATATATTAGTATACGTGCCATTATATAATTTAAATAAAAAATAATTATAATCTTTTGAAAATATGATAAACAACAATAATTATTCAAAAAAAATTTGTAACAATAACAACATTCATAATTATAAGGATTTTAATGGTAATCTGCGTTATGTTACGAAGCAATCAGTAGCAAAAGGATTGTTTCACAAGCTCGAGAGTGAAATAAATAAAAATAAGCGTCCATTAGTAAATAAAGTACAGTATACTACTGACGCACGCGATAAGTTAGACAAGCAAGCATCAAAAAAATATAAATTATCAAAAAGGTTAATAGAAATGAAGGCGAATAACTACATAGGTAAACCGCGACATTTTTCTCCATTGAGTAATGAATGGTACAATAGTATCTACACATTTAATATGAATCTGCTTAAAATTTTACCTACTCTTAATAAGATCCTACTTAGAATAGTAAAAAGCTATTTTAATTTTTACAGCCGCAAGTTAGAAAAAAATATTAAATCTCGTCGTTTACGTATTAAAGCTAGAAGGCTGTCTATTAACAAGATATTAACTAGTAAACCACAACTAAAACACACAAATGACCAAATAATTATTACTTTATATACTTACAATAGACAAAAAATATATTATCTTAACAAACTAAAAAAGATTGCTTCTTTAGATGTAATGGATACTTTTTTACCTAATTTTTTAAAAGAAGAAATTTTAAAGTCTAACACGGGGGACTGACCTTCTAACATTAAATTAAAAACAGTTAAAAATAAAGGTTTAGATATCTTGGTCCTTAACTCCAAAATAAACCAGCAAATCCAGCAAATAAGTAACACATCAATAAATATGGACGCTCTTGCACAAGCTAAAGCTGCCAGTAATTTTACATGCAAAGATATAAGTACTAATATATCATATGGTAAGTCTATATCTAATGAGAAGTTTTATTCTTTTTACAATAATTACGCTGCTAAATGTTTACGCGAAGAAATACTATCTGTTTATATTAAACAGTTAATATACTTTAACAAGTCTAAATTTGACCAAAGGTACATTATGCCCTTGGTAGACCTGGTAAAAAAAATTTATAATAAAAATATTCAATTTAATATTGTTGACCTTAAATATATATATCTTAATAGTTATATTTTTTCAGAAACATTGCTGACAAAATTAAAAAATAGAAAAAATAATATAATTAAGGTATTAGATAAATCTTTGTGGTTATTTACGGTACCAGATATGGATAAACTAGCCGTATATAATGACATATATACTCGCGAAAAGAGGTTACAAAACTTAAAAGCAGACAGCTTTACTAAAGTTGAGGACTTAAACTCAAAAATAAGTAATAACAATAAAATTTTACAACTATCCTTCAGTGATAACAGTCAAACTTCGAGAGTAAATACCATCAATAACAAGCAAAGCTTAAAGATTAATAGTTATAATGACTTATTATATGTACAACCAATGTTAAAAGATAACGATGGAGTAGATTCACTATTATCAGCAGTATATACCAGCCGAAGTCTGGATATATTTAAAAATTATAAAACGTATAAACATGTAGACAACATACGCAAAACTTGCAACGGTGTATTTATTGAAAATCAAAAACAAGCAATATGTGCACCCACACCGTTAAACTTAATATCTTCTGATTATACACATGATAGACAAAAAAAGGTGTTTAAAAATATAAAAAACGTGGACGTAAGTGGTATAAGAATTGAGGCAGCAGGAAGATTGACTAAACGTAACACTGCTGCTAAATCTGTATTTAAACTTAGATATATCGGTAATATAAAAGACATGGATTCTTCTTACAAAGGTTTATCTTCAGTTACTTTAAGAGGTTTTGCAAAATCTAACCTACAGCATACCAAATCTGCATCTTACATACGTATTGGATCTTATGGTATGAAAGTATGGATCAGTAGTTTTTTATCTAGACGTTTATATTTATATTTAATATCAACATATCTTTTTTATATTTACTCTATTTACAATCATATGTTGTTTATGTTTATTCTGTTTATATGTACATATATTTATACCTAACAATACATTGATTGATGTCTTACTACGATATGTTTTTCATATTTACTAATACTTGATTATATTACTTTTATTTTTCTTTTTAAGTTATGAGAAATAAGAGTAATCTTTACATGTAAGTCTACAATTACAATTGTGCCCTTTGTACATATCTTGCCTTGCGTTAAATATAGAAAGTAATTAAAGATGATGAAATAGTCTGAGCCGTCTTGTAAAAGCCGGAAATGTGACATAAACAATTCACATAAAACAAAAACTGATTTAAATACGGTTAAGTATATTATATATAATCCACGGTTTATTTATTTTTTATTGCATAACTTTGTAAGTATGATGCATATATCAGAAGTTAAATAGCAAAAAAATAAAAAAAAAAGAAAAATGTTTGTGGATGCATACAGAATTATGCAATCACATTGCAAGCATATAGATATGAAAATATTTACTATTATATTTATAAAACAGATTTCGTTTTAATTTACAACACGCAATAAATCATAAGATGTATTGCATTTTAATATACAGTTTCCAAGAAATCACAAGACAGATTGCGTTTCAATATACAATTCGCAAGAAATCACAAAACCTACAATAAGCTTATTTGTTTTGTAGGCACATTAATTTTTATAAATAAAGTTATAATATAAATATATATGAAAATGAGAATATTCAAGAGTCATCCTTTATTAAAATTGGTTAATTCATATCTAATAGATTCATCGCAACCATCAAATTTAAGTTTTTTATGAAACTTTGGTTCTTTATTAGCCTTTTGTTTAATAATACAAATAATTACAGGAGTAACATTAGCAATGCATTACAATTCTAATGTTTTAGAAGCATTTGATTCAGTAGAACATATTATGCGTGATGTTAACAATGGATGATTGATACGATATTTACATTCAAACACAGCTTCTGCATTCTTCTTTACAGTTTATTTTCACATAGGAAGAGGATTATACTATGGATCATATAAAGCTCCTAGAACATTAGTTTGAACTATAGGTACAGTTATATTTATTTTAATGATGGCTACAGCTTTTCTGGGTTATGTTTTACCCTATGGTCAAATGAGTTTATGAGGCGCAACAGTTATAACTAGTCTTATGAGCGCCATACCATGAGTTGGACAAGATATAGTTGAGTTTATCTGAGGTGGTTTCAGTGTAAATAATGCTACATTAAATAGATTTTTTGCCTTACATTTTGTTTTACCTTTTATATTAGCTGCTTTAGTTTTAATGCATATGATAGTACTGCATGAGAAAGCAGGTTCAGGTAACCCTTTAGGTATTACAGCTAATTATGATAGATTAGCATTCGCCCCTTATTTTGTTTTTAAAGATTTAATTACTATATTTCTCTTTATATTAGTATTATCTATATTTGTATTTTTTATGCCTAATAAATTAGGAGACAGTGAAAATTATGTGATGGCTAATGCAATGCAAACCCCTTCTGCCATAGTACCTGAGTGATATCTTTTACCATTTTATGCTATACTTAGATCTATACCTAATAAACTGTTAGGTGTAATTGCTATGTTTTCTGCTATATTAATATTATTAATTATGCCCTTCACTGATCTTTCTAGATCTAGAGGTATACAATTTAAACCTTTAAGTAAAATAGCTTTTTTTTTATTTGTAGCTAATTTTTTAATTTTGATGGAACTAGGAGCTAAACATGTGGAATCCCCATTTATAGAATTCGGACAAATATCTACAGTTGTTTACTTTGCATATTTTTTAATTATAGTACCATTAATTAGTTTAGTTGAAAATACATTGACTGAACTATATATGGAATCAGATGAATCTTTGGAATCAGATGATAGAAGACAGTTCTGAGATAGTTTAAATATGGTTCAATCTAGTCCTATTCCTTATAGTGGTATCGCTGACCGTGTCATTGGCGATGGAGTGCCTCTTTTAGGTCCAGATGCAATCCCTAAGAATAGTCGTATAAGTAAGGATGAAACAACCGTTATCTGCCCTTCTGATCCTGAAAAACCAGCTGGCCTGTATTCAGGTAAAGCCAATGTGCACGGACATATACCTCCAAAAGGCACTAACCAACTTGTAACTGTTGAGCATCCAAATTATGATCGTGAGGTTATAGATCCTAATTCCGGGTGATTTATTAAAAGATTACGTTTTACAAAGACGATAGGAGGTGGTGAAGTTAATCCTGATTACAAACAGAATATGGAGGGAATTATTGCTTCAAACCCAAAATCTTTGATTACAACAGGTCAAGGTAATATTGCGGAGGATAAAGGTTTAATCAATGAGCGTGTTATTCAGGAGGGCTCTCATACTAGATATGCGGCTTCTACTTTTAATCCTGTGCGAAGTGATACACCTAGACCCTGAGGTATATATTTTCAAGATAGTGCATCACCGCAAATGGAAGGTTTAGTAGAATTACATAATAATATACTGTTTTATCTAGTGATAATTTTATTTGGAGTAGGGTGATTATTATTGATCATAGTTAAAAAATTTACTAATACAGAATCACCTATTTCATATAAATTTTCAACTCATGGTACATTGATTGAATTGATCTGAACTATTAGTCCTGCTTTAGTATTAATTTTAATCGCTTTCCCGTCCTTTAAGTTATTATATTTAATGGATGAAGTAATTGACCCAGCTATGGCTATATTAGCGGAAGGACATCAATGATATTGAAGTTATCAGTATCCTGACTTTTTAAACAGTGATGATGAGTTTATTGAGTTCGATTCATACTTAATACCAGAATCTGATTTAGAGGATGGTACGCTTAGGATGTTGGAGGTAGATAACAGACTTATTTTACCAGAACATACTCATATAAGGATCATTATAACAGGGGCTGATGTTATACATTCTTTAGCTTGTCCTGCATTAGGTCTAAAATGTGATGCTTATCCTGGGCGATTAAACCAAACATCTGTTATTATCAGTAGAGAAGGAACTTTTTATGGACAATGCTCGGAGATTTGTGGTATATTACATAGTTCTATGCCTGTTGTTATAGAGTCGGTTTCCATAGAAAAATTTGTATCATGATTACGAGAACAATAAACATATGGATGATAAGTTGCAAATTTTATTTTGTTTTTCCTATATGCGCTTCATTTACTGCATGTACAGCATATTATGCATGCGCTACATTCGCTGCATGCGCTACATTTGCTGCAATCTTATACCCGAAGCACCCGCTACATTCATTGTCTTTTTTAAATTAAAAAGACAAACCCTAACAAAATATGGTGTTGTGTTAAAAAAATTAATAGGTGCGCATGCTTACTAAGTTTTGCTGTTACATCACTACTAATGCTCCGTAGGCAAAAAGTATTAGTAATTTGTGTTAGCTAAACAATTAGATCGTATACCACTACTTAATTTACTTATATACATAATTACTTATATACACAATTACTTATATACACAATAACTATTAATATTATTCTTATTAGCTCAATGGTAGAGCAGAATACTTCTAATATTTGTATCTAAGTTCGAGTCTTAGATAAGAATTCACTTTTTTAGCTACTTGCTAATTTATATACCATCAATACAATTTTTCTATTTTAAATATTTAGTAACTTACTAGTAATTATATTTTACTTGTTTTGTACTATTTTAAAATGCAATAAATTTTGCTTTATTTACTATAACTAGCTTGCCTTAATGTGGATACTCACGAAATTATGCTATCACATTTAGGCATATCAGTAGTTGGGTACATATAACAATTAAAACTTACAGATTAAAACCGATTATACTTTAATATCAGACATATATACATTAAAATAAGGGATATGTTGTACAGGGTAGTGCGGTTTGATTGCAGATCATATATAAGAGGTTCGATTCCTCCATATCTCTAATAAATTATCTAAAAGCAAATTTATATTTGTTTGCACTATTAACGTTTTGTCTATAAATAAATAAAAATTTTCATATTTTTATTAGTTCAATGCTAGAGCAGAATATTCCTAACATCTGGATCTAAATTCGAATCTCAGATAAGAATTTACTTTAATTTTCATCTATATGATAATTAATAATTTGTACGTTTTAATAATTAAACTTATCTTTTTACCAAAACTTTATTAGCATGTTTGCAAAAGTTATATACTAAATTGAAACTAGAGCGTCGGCTAAAACTATATATTAAACACATATAGATATTATAATCTAGATAAAAAATTATTTTGTTTTTAATCCTATCTTTTTATATAAAACATATATATATTATTATACGGCTTTAAGCTAGTGCCCTTTTTCCCAAATTTAATGATTTACTTCTTTTCCTAACCTTTCGCACTTTTTTGATGTTACACACTTGATGTTACACACTCCTAGTGTGTCTAATGCTCCCTAAGAAGAGAAATAAGAAAGGAATGTGTAACATTCAATATAATTGTTAAAATACTGTAATGGTGGTATGTAAAACATTATTATATATCACACAAACGTGATAATATAAGTTATAATGGGTAATTTCATAATAAGGCATGCTTAACTTATTGCTTTGCATGCAAAAAACTTAACATCTATTAAAAAGATGTGAAAGGTTAGGTAAATAAAAAATTAGGGTATAATTATAAATATAGTAATTAATATAAAGCAAAACCTTTTTAATGATGGAATTTTTATTTTTTTAATAAATAGTCCTTAGTAAGGCATAAACACTTGTTTTTACCAGTACTATCTAGGTTTGCATCTTTTGGTTTATAAAACGCAAAATTGATTTAGTGATTTTCAATATACTGTAGAATGTGTATGACAACATATACATTATTAAGAATTAGTCATATTTACTAAATATTAATACAAGGAGGCATAATATATGGCTGTTGTCACTGTGTTACGCGGGGTTGGGGCGTAGTACCTTGTGTTTCTAGATATGCATAGGCTTCTTATTGATATAGATCTAGGTATACTTTAGTGTTAATACCCAGCAAGATATCTTTAGTATCTAAATGTAAAAGCATTAAATCGTATAGGAATGGAAATGCATGTATTAAAATCTAATTGGTATCATATTATACAGTTAGATTTACTGTTTATTGGCTTAACTTAATTGTTAGTTTTAACAATTTTAATTGTTAAATATGCTTTTTCATTTATAGGGATTTAACCTTTTTAATTAGTTATTTGGCTATATTTTTTAATACTATTAATACATTACGTAATTTGAAAATGATACAAGCGGCAAAAATTTTAGGTACAGGTATGGCTACAACAGGTTTAATTGGTGCCGGTGTTGGTATAGGTGTTGTTTTTGGAGCATTAATCTTGGGTGTAGCTAGAAACCCCGCCTTGAGAGGACAGTTATTTGCTTATGCTATATTAGGCTTTGCCTTTGCAGAAGCTACAGGATTATTTGCTCTTATGATGGCATTTTTATTATTGTATGTAGCATAAAATTTACTTATGCTGTTAATAAAATAACCTAAAGTAAGCGCATAAAATAGAAATAGTATGTAACATCAAAAGATAAACAAGTTAATACTTATCCTTCGTAATGTTCCAATGCGAAGGTTAATGATTGTAGGGCACTGTATAGTTATGTGTGACCAATCTTTGGCCGTGGAGGGGTCCTTATTTATAGGCATAACATGACCATGTCAATTTGGGTTACAATTCCCAAGCAAACATGGGTCTGTATCGCCACAATTTGATTGACAAAACCTGTAGCAACACAAACTGGACGAGACGGCGCAACAGTATGAGCAACAAGAGCATGAGCAGGCTTAGTAGATCGATGGATCGAAGGGTAGCAGAGTGGAAATCGATCTATAAGTGGAACAGGTTGAAATCGATCTACAGGTGGAACAATTGGAGATCGATCTCCTAGTCCATGGTCTACAAGTCCAAGCTCTCACTAGGCTTTCCCATTTCCAACCTCTCCGAACTCTAACTAGCCTTCCCCATTTCCAATCTATCCGAACTCTAATTAGGCTCTACCGACCTCTCACCACGCTCTACTATTACAGCCTCTCCCTGACTAGGTTATCCTCACGCTTCACCAGACTATTCCCATCATACGCCTGATTATCCCCACGATCCTATAGTCTAGACTCTCCCAAGCAAGTCAAGTCCAAAGTCTGTAAGGCCCAAGCCATGATCTACAAACCCAAATCCATAGTATGCAATAGCCAACCCATCAATCAAATGGGTGCGTAGCAGCAAATTCATCCTCTAAATGAACTGCATATACATTTTCCAAATAAACTGCAAAGACATCTTTCAAATAAACTGCATGAACAACATAAACATGAGCATAACAAAAACCTAGATGACCACGACCTATAAAATAAGGCCGACTCATCTAGAAACTCTTAAAATTTAATTTTTTTTGCTCTTTCTATACACTGATAAAAAGCCCGGTTAGCATAAAAGTAATGCAACCGTTTTGTAATCGGTAGAAGTAAGTGCGATACTTACACTGGGCTATCTTTTTTTCTATTTTCATTTATAAACACAATATTGACAAGGTATTGCGTTCTAATTCCGAGTATGCAATGGTAAGAGCCATATATTTTGTCTCCTTGGTTTAATAATATTATTTAGCAATAACCCTATTTGTAAAGTTAAGATACAAAAGGCAAATTAATAGTTTATTTACTTTAAGGGACCAAAAATTTTATCTTTGCATATTTTTTATGCATAAATCTAATTAGTTTAGGACTTTATGCTATTAATTGTAAGATACTGTGTATTAATAATTAAGATACTCTGTATTAATAATTAAGAGGTATTCTTAATTATTAGTGCCACCAGCTTATAAATGTATAGTTATAAAAATTACATTGAGCCCAGATGCCTTGCCACCAGCTTACATATGCCTTGCCACTATCCCAGATATACATGCCTAGCTATAAATACAGAGGCCTGATTTGGCACCTACGTACATGAATAGGTAAGCTAATACCAAGGCAGCAAAACAACTACACAGTAGAGCAATAGAGCAGTTTTTATACATAAAGCCTGATCTTCTAGTATTTTTTACATTTTAAAATTTATATGACTTATTTTAGCAAAATGCGATTGTTACCTAGATTCATTTTACTATACATGCAAAAGTATTTAATTACTTTAGCTGTGTTTGTATTATTTAAATTATTATTTTCTATATGACCTCTTATTGGTGAAGTTTGGTTATCGCTTAGCTACTATTTTTTTACTATTAGTACCATTATCCAAGAAGAGTGTGTAATATCAGAAATAAAAGGTTTAACTGATTTAGAAAAAAACAACAATATAATGTTTTATATAAGAAAAGAAATGCCCCATACAGCTAACAGTCCACTTGACCAGTTTGAAATTAGAGATCTTATAGGTTTAAATGCTCCTGTTTTAGGTTATTTACGGATATTTGTAACCAATATAGGACTTTATTTAACAACTGCTACATATATAGCTGTGGCTTTTAGTTTCATAGCTACTAATAAAGATAAAATAATAGCAAATCATTGATCAATAAGTCAAGAGTCAATATATGCTACTATTAATAGCATAGTTATAAACCAAATAAATTCCAATAAAGGACAGATTTACTTCCCTTTTATATACACATTATTCATATTTATACTAATAAACAACCTAGTAGGTATGGTTCCGTATAGTTTTGCATCGACCTCTCACTTTATTTTAACATTTTTTATTAGTTTTACAGTAGTGTTAGGAGCAACTATATTAGGTTTTAGAAAACATGGCTTAAAATTATTTTCTTTATTTGTACCTGCAGGTTGTCCTTTGGGTCTTTTACCTTTATTAGTATTAATAGAATTTATTTCGTATTTAGCCAGAAACGTATCGCTGGGTTTAAGATTAGCAGCTAATATTTTAAGCGGGCATATGCTGCTCAACATATTAAGTGGGTTTGCATATAATATTATGAATTCAGGTTTTGTTTATTTTTTTGTAGGTTTAATACCTTTAGCGTTCATTATAGCATTTTCAGGGTTGGAGCTGGGAATAGCTTTTATACAAGCACAAGTGTTTGTAGTATTAACATCCTCATATATTAAAGATGCTTTGGACTTACATTAGTTAAGGACAAAGATATGAAATATTTCATCTCTTCTCAAAAGTTACTTATATATAGCTTATTGGCAGATAATAAATTAATACTTATAAGTTAAACATGCTAGTAACCGTAACTTACTACACTATACTAATAAAATGTCAAGCTATATTAACTTGTTTTATTACGGTTGCAAAATTATAATTTAAAATTCCGTATTATATTATTGGGTATAATTCAGGCAATAACAGGAAAGAAGTTTATAACACTGTTCCAAACAGTGCTTTATTTACGTTATGTCTAACTTATTGCTGATTGTTTATACTTATAGCGTGGTTATTTATTTTTTATAAAAAATCAGCCTTAAAATATATAAATATAATATACTCTATTGCTTTAGTTAACTCTATCTTTAATTAGATTATGATGCAGAAATCAGTAATGATAGCACCAACTTATAATTTTTATCTATCTTATGCCACAGTTGGTACCTTTCTATTTCTTAAATCAAATTATATTTGCCTTCGTCTTACTTACATTAATGATCTATACGTTTTCAAAATATATTTTACCGAGATTCACACGTTTATTTACAGCTCGTATATTTTTAACAAAACTATAATTAAAGGTACTGATATATATGTTTCTGCTTCCTTATGAAATTAAACCTAGTTTTCGAAGCAGATATGGAGTAACGCATACTTAACATTTAAAGCATATATATACATACATTGTTTAACTATTTGTTCATACTCTCTTGTGCAATTAAACAAGGTTTTATGGTTTTTTTAGCTTTGTTATAAAAAAACAAACAAATATTTTATTGTGATACATATTGTTTGATGCTATCTTAGGGTTAGTAGCATAGGGAAGTCCAAAGCTAATTAGATTTATGCATAAAAAAGATGCAAAGATAAAATTTTTGGTTTTTAACAGTAAATATATTATATACTTTTTATATATGATTTCTCTTAGTTTAGTATAATAATAGTTGAAATATCAATCCCAAATTTAGCCTTTGTTTAGAGTAATGAACAACAACAGGAACCGGCTTACTTGTATCCGTAATTATGCGTAAAAGTTAAGTTATCATTTATTTTTTGATAATCTAACAAACAGAATTTATTCTTTTTTATGCTTAACTAGGTAAATATAAAAAACAACAATTGAAAAGTATAAGTATAACGGTAAAATAATCATAAAATATTATGTTTGTTATATATATTAAAATTTACTATCTAATTGTTAAAATACTGTAATGGTGGTATGTAAAACATTATTATATATCACACAAACGAGATAATATAAGTTATAAATTTATAATGTAAAATATGCATATGTAATAAAAGCATTAATATTTACATAAACAAAAATAAGTTGAGTTTGATGATGGCTCTGAGTGAACGCTGTCCAAATGCTTGACACATGCTAATCGTACGACTTCGCTCATAAAAAAAAAAGAGCGAAGCAGTGGTGTACAGGTGAGTATAAGATAACGTGACTGCCTTGGAGTAAGGAGAAAGATCCCTTATAATAATAAAGAAACTAAGGTTTCGCTCTTAGAAGCATGTATCTCGTGTAGTTGTAGTAGTTAAAGTAGTGGTTTAACTAGCCTTATACACGTAGTCGAAACTGAAAGGTTGATCGATCACAGTGGGACTGAACAAATCCCACGATTATTATCACAGCAGTGAGGAATATTGGTCAATAGCCTAAGGGCTGAACCAGCAATTTGGAAGAATGTATAGCAATAGCTGATTGCACCAACAAACAGTTGATGCAAAATTGATTATATCAAATAAAATTCTAGGTAGATTTTTGATAATGACATTGCTTACCTAAGTCTTGACCAAATTACGTGCCAGCAGTCGCGGTAATACGTAAAAGACTAGTGTTATTCATCTTTAATTGGTTTAAAGGGTACCTAGACAGCGAATAAAGCCATAGTAGGGACTAATTCGCTAGAGTTACTTATGAGGGGGTATTAAAGTACTGCAGGTGTAGAGATGAAATTTTGTTATACCTCTTTTCGTATGAAAAACTATGGCACAGGTATAGGTGAAAGCATCCCCTTATGTGATAACTGACGTTGAGGGACGAAGGCTTTGTGTCGCGAACAGGATTAGATACCCCAGTAGTCAAAGCAGAAAATGATGAATGTCATAGATTAGATATACAATTTATTCTATAAATGAAAGTGTAAGCATTCCACCTCAAGAGTAATTTGGCAACATTGGAACTGAAATCATTAGACCGTTTCTGAAACCAGTAGTGAAGTATGTTGTTTAATTTGATGATACGCAAAAAACCTTACCACAATTTGAATATTTATATATATCTTTTATTGATTTTTACTTACATATATGTAAATAATTAAAATGATGCTTAAATCTCGTTTGTGAGACTGAGCATGAAAAAAGATAATATATTTACAAGCGTTGCACGGCTGTCTTCAGTTAATGTCGTGAGATTTTGGTTAGTTCCATTAAATTAACGTAAACCCTTACTTTATTTTTATATAAAGTAGTTCCCCGCTATATTGGATATGATAACAGGGACTAAGACAAGTCATCATGGCCTGAATATTGTGGGCTATAGACGTGCCACATAAACCTTACAAAAGGATGTGAAATTGTGAAATTGAGCTAATCCTCCAAAAATGGATAAACATTTAATGGATTGCAGTCTGTAACTCGACTGCGTGAAAAAGGAATTACTAGTAATCGTGTATAAGTACGGCACGGTGAATATAATCTCAGATAGGTACTAACTACTCGTCAGGCGCTGAAAAAAGTATGTGCAATAAGTTTGGCTAGTGCTTATTTTTATTTTGGGCGATCTTGTCCAAAAACTTAGGCATGTTGTCTTCGTATGCGTGACTTTGATTGGTGTTAAGTCGAAATATGGTTCGTGTAGTGGAAATTGCACGGGATTTATGTATATTAAAATCACCCCCCCCCCCGGTTGTGAAAGAATATAATATGCCTATTAAGTAGCTACTTATTTAACTAAAAAATAGATAAAATTAATAGTTGTTTAATGAGCATACTTTATTCTTTTATAACACCCCTAATATTCTATGCTTTTTTGTTGTATTTATTTGTAAGTATGTGTATGTTACAAAGTAAACATTAGTTATTACATATATGCTTAACTTTACAAAATGTTTACTTTTATCATAAAATAGGTAACTAGCTATAATTACATACATTAAGTAAATAAACAAAAACATGGTGTTTTAACTAATATATTATATCAAAAATTATTATAAAAAACACAAGGAAGGTTCCGTATGCTGGTACAACGGGTTGAGCTGTAAACTCAATAGCTTTTGCTGTCGAAGGTTCAATTCCTTTCCTTCCTATTTTGTTATAACTTTTTACATGAAGTAATATTTTTTTATAACAATTTATGATTTATGTATAACTATTTATATTTTGTACGCTTACTCATAAGCATTTGCATAGTTATCATTTTTTTCCTTTTTTATTATTTTTCTATCTTTTGCTATATTTTATTTATTTTGGATTTTATTTATTTTGTTTTTTTGTTACGTATTATTTGCATACTTTATATTATTTGCATACTTTATATTATTTGCATATTTTATATTATTTGCATTACATACTGTTTAATTAAAAAGGAAATAGAAATGCGAAGCATTATAAAAAAGGGAAGGATCAATATATATATATATATATCAATCACGAATCCTTATATAATGTTACTATGTAAAGTTTTTTTGCTGTAATTTTGATAACGCGGTAACAGTAATTAGCATAAGCCATAAATAAAAATATCTCGGTATAAACGTAAAACCTGCATTGTGTGAGGTATAATAAGAATATAATTTAATGGTAAAATGAGAAGCTTCAGTCTTCTTTTTCTCAGTTCGAATCCGAGTGTTCTTGAGTAAGTTTATTTTAAATTGTACCAAAAATATTTAATAGAAAAACACCAAAACTTTAATTGTTATTTTTCCTTTCTCATTTGAAAAAGAAAAACCCTAAAAATATATATGAGTTACATGTAGCATTACATCAAATAAGCAAGATAAAACACCCTTTTTGTATTCGAATTTTAAATTTTATACTGTAAAATCTGTGCTTTAGTTTTTATACATTAAAAACTATGCTTTAAATTGTATAGTTTGTGTTTTAATAGTTATTTTTCTTTAATAGCCTTTGTAGCTCAACGGTAGAGCGAAATACTGTTAATATTTTGATAAGTGTTCAATTCACTTTAAAGGCTTTGCTTTTATAGGCAACATTTATAGTGTACATGCCCACAACTTAATTTCTAATGTACATGCCCACAATTTAATTTTGTAGTGTACATGCCTGTCGTTATATAACTATATATTGATAAAGATCAATATTTCTTATTTATTACATACCTGGATGGTGTATATGCTTACGAAATTATGCAATCACATCTTATAACCTCGCGTGGTTTTCTTTTTTATTAATTTTTATATATTTTTCTATGTTTTCCCTTATGATATCTATGATTGTAGCATAGTAATATTTACTTTGCTTGTAACATTCAAGGAAAATAAAAGTGTGTGTAACATAAAAAATAAAACTGGTATATAAAAGTAATTTAAAAGCATATACATATAAAGGTATTTTTAGATAAAAATCCTATGCATACATATAAGGCATGTTAGCTTAATTGGTTAAGCGATGTGTTTCGGCCACAAGGATTGTAAGTTCGAGTCTTACACATGTCTCTTTTATTTGAAAACATATGTATAGTTAATTACCTATTTCTTATATAGAATAAGTACGGTAATAATGCAATAGTTATTATTGTTTTTTATTATATATTAAGACAGACATAAATATATGCTTTAATATTATGTTTAGTTTATTGCTTATAGACGAAACTTACACCAACGGATATAAGTCTGAGTTTTTAAATATTATTTCAGGGGCATCTATACTATCAGGTATTTTTGTTATAATCAGCAAAAACCCTATAGTTTCGGTGTTGTTTTTAATAGGCCTTTTTTTGAGTATAGCTTGTTATCTGTTTATATTAGGTATAAACTTTATAGGATTATCTTACTTATTGGTTTATGTTGGGGCAGTATCTATATTATTTTTATTTATATTAATGTTAATTAATGTTAGAATATCTGAACTTTTAAACGATACGAGTGGTAGCATCCCTTTAGCAATGATTATTGTTATTTCTTTTAATTACTCTGTTTATCAAATATTACCACTTAATATGTTAACCATTAATGCTTCTAGCCTTAAAGGCGGTTTTATAGATGATTTAAAGTTTTATTTAAATGATTTAAATCTTAACACCAAGCCTAGTGAGTACATATTTATGTTTTTTAATTTTTTTAGTAATAACCAAAGTAAGCAAATATTGTATGTAACATCTAAATTTTGAGATGGTAGTTTGACAGAAACAGCTCATATTTCTAGTATAGGTAATATTATGTACACTAGCTACTCTATATGACTAATAATAACTTCTATTATATTACTGTTGGCCATGGTTGGTGCTATTGTTATAACAATAAAGCAAAAAAATTAATTCGTTTTATAACGTTTTAAACACCAGAGTTAAGCTGTAAAGAGAAAACATGGTAATTTTTTTTTATTGATGTATGCGAAAGCAACGTAGGATAGTATTCTCATTTTAATTATACTGTCTATAGTTTTCACATAAACAATAAGCACCTATATTTCATTTCTTATGATCTTTTTTTTTATTGATTGCTTTAGAAGTTACTTTTATGATAATATCTCTAAATAAAAATAATATAGAAAACGTTACCCCATGAATAGTAAGTGCAAAAAAATACCCGATTATAGAGACTAGTATAAGCTACTTCCACAAGATATAAATAAAAATAGAGACCTTAGTTTAATTGGTAGAATGTATGACTTTTAATCATTAATACGTGGGTTCAAATCCCACAGGTCTTATTTGATATAATCATTTTAATATATATTAGCTGATTGTTGTGTTTTTTATGTTGCATTATTTCTGGCACGTTTGACAAAGTAAGCTAACAAAAACATCACTTTGTGTTATCTAGATATCCCTTTTTTTTTACGAAGTTAAGCATGCATAGTTATTAGCTTAACATCGTGTCCCTTACTTTTAGTTTGGTTTATTTCATATAACTATGAGGACTACTAGCAATAAGCAATAAAAAAAAGAATTAAGGCATGTGTAAAACATGATATAAAATTAGCAATAAAGCATAAAATGTCAGCAAAACATAGTATGCACAAGTAAAATAAGCAGTAAATATGTTATATAAAACAAGAAACAGTTTTCAGGTTCATCCGTTTCACTTAGTATCACCTTCACCTTGACCTATATATACTTCTATATCTCTCTTAATACTTACTACATCAGGTGTACTTACAATGCATGGGTTTTTTTCTGCACAAGATTTCGTGTTTTTGGGTTTATTATCTGTAATACTTTCTATGTCATTTTGATTTAGAGATATTATCAGTGAAGCAACATATTTAGGTAATCATACTTTAGCAGTACAAAGAGGATTGAACATGGGTGTTGGTCTATTTATAGTAAGTGAAGCTTTATTTTTCTTAGCGATCTTTTGAACTTTTTTTCACAGTGCCTTATCACCAGCTGTAGAAATCGGAGCTCAATGACCACCTAAAGGTATAGATTCCGTTAATCCTTTTGAATTACCTTTACTTAATACAGTAATATTATTATCATCTGGTTTTACAGTTACTTTTGCTCATCATTGTTTAATACAAGGATACAGAAAAGGAGGCTTACATGGAATATTTTATACAATAGTATTAGCTATAATATTTACTGCTTTACAAGGCTTAGAATATACAGTTTCTTCATTTACATTATCTGATAGTACATATGGTTCTTGTTTTTATTTTGGTACAGGTTTTCACGGCTTACATGTAATGATAGGGACTGCTTTTATTGCAGTAGGTTTCTGAAGATTTCTAGCTTATCATTTCACTGAAAATCATCATTTGGGTTTTGAGACTTCTATACTTTACTGGCACTTCGTTGATATAGTTTGATTATTTTTGTTTATATCTATTTACTATTGAGGGTCATAATTGTTTTTAACAACATAAACAAATATAAACTTCACACAAATAATAAACCATAATATAAGTATGATCGTAAAACCGATTTACAATATAATTCAGATATATAATAATTAAATTAGATATAGTCTATATACAAATATTTAGCGGTAAATAAAGGGTAATTATATCATTACATTAGTTTTCAAATTTATATACCTTAATGTAAAAATATTAATAACGGGCATAGGTTAATGGTAGACCATTTGTCTTCCAAACAAAGTGTGTCGGTTCGATTCCGACTGGCCGTAACGTTATACGGTGTATTTTTATTATATTTATCTTTTGCTTACATCATATACACATTATAGTATGTCTTGGTACATTGCTTTAATTAAGGTTTAATTTTTTCATGCAAAACTAGAAGTATCAGCAGTTGAACAGGCTTATTACATTAAGTCTTATTAATGCTTAATTTCTTATACAAAGTATGTTATGCTTTAAAAAATAAGGGTGCAGCTAAAAAAAAAGCAAAAATACACATAGGGTTAGTAACTTAATAGGCAAAGTCCTTTCTTGTCGAGAAAGTGGATGCCGGATCGAGGCCGGTCTAACTCGTACATATTTATACTAAAACATGTATAGCATATTACTTAGTGTTTATTATGAAGCAATATGTGAAGGGAAAATAGCCAATGGTAAGGCAATGTATTTGCTAAATATTGTGTAATTAACACCTAGATGTTCGAATCATCTTTTTCCCGCCTGTTTTATTAGATGAATATTGTCTTATTAAGGCTTTACTATAGATATTTAGTGTAAATAGTTTACTAAGTTATTTCTTTTTATCATTTATTTTTTTTTTTCTTATTTTTATACATAATATAAATATGACAAATAAGCAATAAATCTGTGTTAGTTTTAGCTACTAATATTGTTTTTGATACTACGTTTTCTATTTCCTTATTATTTGCACTTATTTCTCCTGGTGTTTCACATATTTTTTGTGAAACACTACTGATATTACATGCAAAGAAAATAAAGGAAAATAAGGGAAAATATTGGAAAATAATGGAAAATAATGGAAAATAAAGGAAAACAAGGGAAAATATTGTAATAAATGGAGTAAAACATGCATTAATTTTAGTCTATGGGGCAAGCTAGGATAAAGCATGCTTATTAAAAAAAAATAAGTATGTACAGTTTACGATCTTTTGCATGCAATATCAGCAAATTATATAACAACAATTAATCTTGCTTTATTATAATTATTTTTTCAAGCATAAGCATTTATACAATACACTGCTACATATTACAAGGTTCCTTAACTTAATAGGTAAAGTATACTTTTGATAAGAGTAGGTTTGGCGTTCAATTCGCTGAGGAATCAATTATAATGCTTGTAATTTATGATATGTATGAATCGTATTCACCGAGGCATGTCGTAAATGTGCCATAATCATATAATAAAAGAGAATTGACCGAGTGGTCTAAGGTGATAAGCTTGAAACTTATTCGGTTCATTTGACCACATCCGTTCGAATCGGATATTCTCTGTAACAATGCCTAATCATATAAATAAGCTGCTTTGTATAACATAACTTCGTAAATACACAAAAATAATTTATTATATATCATTATAATATATTTATATGATAATTGATTATTATATATATCTATGTCAATACGGGTTAGAGCCTGGTTGGTTGGGCGCCTCATTTGGGATGAGGAATTTTTATGTTCGAATCATAATGACCCGAATCTATGTGTATTAATTTTATATAGTAATTATTGTTTTATAGTAATTATCGTTTTACTATGTCTTGTATGATGGCATGTCAATTTATTTACACAAATGTTGCTGATTTGTCGCATAATTTCTTTTCTAAGCAAGTTATGCACGCAAATAATTTTTTATAAAAAATAAACTTACAATATACAGTAATGATACAGATGATATGGATAATATTATTTTGCTGCGCATTATTTTAAAGTATGGAAGAAATAAAATGAAAAAATAAAATAATGCGCAGCACACAAGTATACAAAGAAATTGTTATGGAATCACAGCTATATATTAAATAGAGCCCATTGGGCCAACAAAAGAATAATTCTAATAATAAATTAAATATCTAAAAAACGAAGTGAATTGAAATATCTTAATAACTTCAGGAAAATAAATCAAAAGAGATTTCTTAAGTAATGTGAATGAAACAGAATAAGTCTCGTTTTTGTATTTGGTCTTTTTCATTTTATTTATTTTTGATTGCTCTAGCATCTTGTTATTTAAAAAATCTAATGCTTGCTTGTAATACTAAACAAGCTTAGGTAGTTATCATAATAAAAAAAAAGAAAAAGACACATGCTTGTTAAATTAAATGAGCTGGTGTTACGTACAGAAAGGAAAAAGTAAAATGGAGTGCATATCTGTTTGAATGAAAGGGGAACCTTCCTCTAAGACTAAATATAATATATAAGCGATAGCGAATAGTACCGTGAGGGAAATGATTGAAATAGTAATTTTATAAGCAGCTCAAAAATAGTTTAAATAAACAATGAGAGCGTACCTTTTGCATAATGGGTCAGCAAGTTAATATTCGATGCGAGCAATAATGCAAAGATAAAACAATTATGATATAATGATCTAGTATCGAAATTAGACCCGAAGCCTAGTGATCTTACCATGATCAGGATTATAAAAGTCCGAACGGGTTATCGTTGTAAAGATATCCGAAGAATTGTGGTAAGTTAGTGAAAGACAATTCTGACTAGGATAGCTGGTTTTCTGCGAAACCTATATAAGTAGGTAATTTAAATAGAATATCAGAAGGTACAGAATTGTGATCTCATGCAACCAGTATTTATTTTTATATTAATCAAAAAATAACAGCTTGCTTGTGTGCTTATATTAGCTTACGCTACGTAAGTATGCATGTATGCCTTTTTTAGAGTAATATAAATAAAAATATACTTTTTGTGGACATTGGGGGGTCGTGAAGACTCTATCAGTGAGTATTTGTTCTCGGAAGGTCTAGATATGTATATTGAATAATCGGACATAGTACGATAAGGTTGTATGTCTAAAGGGAAATAGCCCAGAACAAGAGTTAATAAGGTTCCAAAATTTTTGTTAAGTGAAATTAAGGCAGTATTTATCCCAATCGGCCAGGGAATAGGCTTAGAAGCGGCCATTTTTTGAAGACCTCGTAACAGAGCACTGGTTTTCTATTTTATGGATAAAAGCACCGAAAATTTAACGGATCTAAACAAAATACCGATACCTTGTCCATATATATTAATGTGTATATTATATATTGTATATATGGGGTAGCGGAACATTGGGTAGCCATTTTTAATCCTTTATAAGGATTAAATTGCCTAGAGTTTAATTTATTATTGCCTATAGTTTAATTTATTATTCCCTGGACTAAATAAGCCCAAGTGATAATGCTGACATGAGTAACGATAAAGGATCATTAGGACATAAATGTCTAAAAATCCTCGCCTAAAGCTTATGGCATTTATTAAAGTTACGGCCTCTAAGTTTATTTTTTTTCATAGCTTTCGATTATCTATAAATAGTATATATTTAAGATCTATATCTAAATAGTCGTGAGTTATGACAAATTACCTAATGGTATAAACGATGAGAAAACCTAGAGTTTACAGTAATTAACGTTTTTTATTTACGTGGTAACTGAAACTCCGCTTCTCCCCTTGAATTATTATTTTAATAATCTATTCTTAAAGGGAAAACGGAATTTGTTTACTAATATATTAAGTAAATTAAGTGAAAAATGTTCTGGAAAACTGTAAGCTCCGTAAGTAATATAAAAAAGTAAACAAAATGTATTGTAAGATAAAAAAGTAAACAAAATATATTGTAAGCTTACGCTATAATACCGTACCTAAATACTAACACAAGTGAGCAAGTAGAGAATACGAAGGCGTTCGAGCTAACAATCATTAAGGAACTCGGCAAATTGACTCTCGTAACTTCGGGATAAGGTGGACCATTTCTTCTGATTAATATCAGGCAAGAAAGAGGAGGCATAGAATGGTGTTGTACGACTGTTTAATTAAAACAAAGCACGCTGCGAAGAAATGAATTCGATGTATTGAGTGTGATCTCTGCCCGATGGCGGCTGGTTAACTAATTTGCTTAGTTAAATCAAATAAGCTAGGCTTTGATGGAAACCCCGTTCAATGGCGGCCTTACCTATAAGGGTCCTAAGGTAGCGTAATACCTTGGCCGTTAAATGCGGTCTTGCATGAATGATGTAACGATACAACAGCTGTCTCTATGATTGGCTCGGTGAAATTGGAATAACTGTGCAGATACAGTTTACCTTTAGTTGGACGAGAAGACCCTATGCAGCTTTACTGTTGCTAGTTACTGAATATGATATAGTGAGTTGTAGTGTATAAGGTAATTAATATAGAATTGAAACACCTTTACTTCATTTATCATATTATATAAACCTTACAAGCAAATTGCCAGTAAAGTCAATAAATATAATTACTGGTTGTAAGATTTGATAGGAACAATTGCTAGGTGGCAGTTTATGCGGGGCACAGATCCCATAAAGAGTACCTGGGAGTATCCAAAGACATTTTTTTAGATTGCAATTTGCAATTTAATATGAACCTTTATTAGTATAAATTCATATTTTTAGTTTGCAATAAGTGTTATATTATAATATAACGCTAATTTAATTATAAATCCATTTAAGTTGGAACTTTTTTTTTATTTAGGTAAGATTTTCACTATATTTCAATATAGATGTAATTAAATCATTATGAGGTGCCAGTGTGGCATATTAAGGTAATTAGAAATAATATAATGTGCTGTGATATATTTTTCTACGAATGTATACTCATAAGTCGTTGATCTTTTTTATTTTTATTATTTATTGGTGTTTAACTTACGATACTTATAGCATATATACCAAGTTAAGCCTGCTTAAGGAGTAGTAGCAAAAAAAAATAAATATAAAAAACAACAAGAGGTATTAGTTAATCAAAAAGAAAATAGTATCACTTTTATTGTTAACTTATTGTGTGTATGTTTGCAAAGATATACAACCACGCCACTACTTATGCATGCATTGGTAAAAATTTATTAGCTATTATATTTCAGCTAATTTGCATAATGATTTTTGTTGTAGACTAGTCTACATAATGTATTAAATATATTTACGAGTTAAATATATATGTGTATGTTTATATACTAGGTATATGATAGTTATTTTACTTATCAAGTTTAACGGCTTAATCTTGCTTTACTGTTTGACTTACATGTCTTTCAGTTGCGTAAGCGGGGCATATGATCACAAGATGCAGAAAGGAAAGGTCTTGGATTATTGAAAAAGTTACGCTAGGGATAACAGGCTAATCCCGCCAGAGAGTTCAAATTGAGTGCGGGGTTTGGCACCTCGATGTCGGCTTAGCTCATCCACATGAATGTAGGAGTCATGAAGGGTCCGACTGTTCGTCGATTAAAGAGCTACATGAGCTGGGTTAAATACGTTGTAAGACAGTATGGTTTCTATCCTCTAGAGGAAGTTGGAATAAATTAAGGATAGCCCCTTGTACGAGAGGAATTGGGTATATTAACCTATGGTTTACCTGTTGTTTGTATTGCCATATTATTGTAGCTGATAGAGATATTGTCTTTATTTTGTTATAGCCTCTGAGTTTATAACCAAGAACGCAATATTCTGGGTGTCATGGCTTATGCTGGTAATTACTTTTCACTAAAGTAATATTTACTTAGGCAGTAATAAACTGAAATAGTTGATATGTCTAGTAAAAAGGCACGGCAGGAAAGCTACGTTAGTTAATGATAAGTGCTGAATGCATATAGGCACGAAACATACCTTAGGATATTCTCATATATACGTAGTTTAATACTACAATTTTAGTTTTTATTAATAGGCTTTAGCTTAAAGAATTGTGATGTTTTTAGGCATTAAGTACTAATTTTATAGTCTACTATATAATACGCTTATCATACATATCTGTATCTCATTTTTTTTTTTATTTTTTTTTTTTTATTATTTATTTTATTTATTGCTTATAAAATACCACTTAGTGGTAGATATCTGCGAAATATTACAAGTAATGTATTAAACATGACACGTTAATACTTTACACCTAAGATTACTAGGATAATCTGTATACACAATATAAAAAAGTAAAATGCAACATAATAATCTATATAATTAAGCACCATACCCCCCCTTACATTTGGGTCTTAGTCATTATTGGCGGTAACAGCTTTAATTTTTGCTTTATCTATATCGCCAGTAAGAGCTTTAATTTTTGTTTTATCGATATCGTTAGTAATAGCTTCAGGTTTCACATTATACATTAATGTGGTAATAATAAAGACTCCTAGCAAAGATATTAATAGTATTAGTATAATTATTACAAAACATCATATAAAAATTTACCATATAATACTTTTATTACCTATATTGTTAACTATTTAAATACATATTAATAATTATACTGGGGTGTATTTACTGTAAAGGATAAGAGTAGTGCTGATACTACGTACGCATCTAAAAAACAAAACTTGCCAAATGTTGGTAAAAAGCCTGGTTAGCATAAAAGTAATGCAACCGTTTTGTAATCGGTAGAAGTAAGTGCGATACTTGCACTGGGCTCTTTTTTATTTCAATTAATTTGCTTGCTGATATTACGTATCGGTGTGATACAAGCAAATTAATATAATGTAATAAAAAAGTAATTAGTGTTTTTATGTTTTATACATAGGCCCAGTGGTCTAGTGGTCAAGACATATTGTTTTCACCAATTTATCAAGGGTTCGATTCCCTTCTGGGCTCTCTACTTAATGATTAGTTTTATTTTAGGCTTGCATGCCCGTATTATTAAGAAGTTATACCTAACTTTGAGGTAAAGCTAAGCTTGCGCAGTATATCCTTGCTAATATTATATAATTAGTATATACTTATTACGCGGTATGCATAAAAACCCTCATAAGTACTCCGTTATTTTTTATTAATGCTATCGAGCTTTACTTAGATTTATCTTAGTTAAGACATTCAAAAATAAATAGAGGATACTAAGTATGTACATAATTTATAATATATGCGGATTGATGTAACAGTAACATAACCGGCTCATGACCAGTATATAAAGGTGCGATTCCTTTATCCGCCTTTTATCTTATAATATCAAATACATAAGAGTTTGGTTTTATATGATCATTACATAGATAAATTAATGATAATCACCCTTGATACATCTAGTTAGATAAATTATAAAGGGCCATAGCTTAATGGGTAAAGCAAGCTGCTCATAACGGTTTAGATGAGTGTTCAAATCATTCTGGCCCTAAGTTAATAATTATATTTGCATATGTTTATTACATGTGCGAGTCCGAGTGCTGAAATTGGTAGACAGTGCAAATTTAAGCTTTGCTGATTATATATCGTAGACGTTCAAGTCGTCTCTTGGATACATGAATAACAACAATTTAAATCACAATATTTCTACTATTTGTAGCAACAATAACAATTTCATAGATAACAAATTAACACTTATCCTCCGCAAATTATCATTAATAGGATCAATTAAACCAACTAAAACTTATTTAAATGCGTATATTCAGAAAATGTATATAGGATAGTCAAATAAAAGCAATAGCTTACATATTAACTCCTGAAAACATTAAGCGTATATTTAAAAATTATTATAACGTGTTGTACTTAAAAAATTAAATTAATAAAAATAAAAGTTTTATTTATAGAGCCCTTTTTAAGTACAACTCCTCTGCCTTTAATTTTTATATTATTGAGTATTATCATATAATTTTTTTGTTGAGAAATTAACAAAATTATTTAGTTTTATTAAAAGCTGTACATATTATATTTAAGTTTGCTTATAGTCCGACAGGTTTAAAACATACCGAAGCCATTAAAGATCTTATGTAGTCATTAATAATAAGACGTATAAATATTGAAGGGGCAAAAGATAACAGTCAATACTGCTGCATGACAAAGTGTAATTATTACAGGCATTATCTTAGGTGAGACCACATAATTTATATTTATCATAATAATGGTGGATTCTATAAATGAAGTGCATATTTCTTATATTGCTAAAAGTCTTAATAATAAAGGTATCTTTAAAGTAAAAATTTAAAGTAAAAGTATAGCATAGTTACTTAGGTTGGCTATTTTAATTAAGTTATCGCTAGGCCATGGTTTATACAAAAAAAAAAATATATAAAACAGATTTAAATTTTATGATTTAGCATCGTTATTGTTTAAGTCGTTTCTTGGATACTTATATAATAAAAGCACAGATATAATTTAACTATTTATATAACAGATAAATATATAAAAATATGGTTTTAATAAAATTAAAGCCATATATATTGTTATAGCTAAAGGGGATATAGTTTAATTGGTAAAACATCTATGTTGCATATCGTCATTTCGGGTTCAATTCCTGATGTCTCCATATTTATACTTTACTTTTTATTTAACTGTAGGCAACATACAATAAACGTAATTTTAGGGTTTTATTTATTTTTTCTATTTATTAATATATGGAGCATGTTTAATTTTGTAAGCATGTATCAAGGATAAAACAGGCTTAATTATGCATGCGTAATTTGTTGTGTCTAACGGTGTTACAATCGCTGTGTATATAACAATATTTAATAGAAAACAACGCACTTTAAACTTATAACTAGTTTTACTTTTTTTATATACTATCTTATTTGTTTTATAATTTTTTTATAAAAGATAACTTTTTATAAAATATAATTATTTATAACATATGACCTATTGTAAGATGTGATTATTTAGAAGATACGGTTTTTTGTATTGTGTAACTATTAACAATGTATAGCATTATCTAATATGTGAATGTTTATAACATACAACTTTTATATAGTATATGTAAAAAAAAAGATAAGCATGTAAAATTATATGTTATATAGCCTAAGAAGCTCAACTGGTTGAGCGGAACTCTGAAGATGTTTAGGTTATAAGTTCGAATCTTATCTTGGGCATTTAATCTTTAGATAAGTCAAAATATATATAATAAAATATAGTCAGGATAAAATATAGTCAGGATAAATTATATATAAAGTTAAATATATAAAATCATAATAACTTTGTTTCGGTTTTTATGTAAAGTATTAAGCAAAACACTGGTATTAAATACTACAAATTTTATACTCTTAGCTTTAATTTAAACTTTAACTAATAAATCGCTCTTTTTTATGCTTCTGTATCTAGCAAGTTAAGTATAATAATAATAATAATAATAAAAACAATAATTAACTATTTGCTAAAAAATAAATAAACGTGCTTGCATTGCCTAAAATAAGCAATTAGCAGTGAACAATAATATATGTGAATATTTATATAGTTTTGTACTTAATTAAGTGAATATTAAAAATAGGGTAGTGATGGAATTGGTAGACATGAGTAGTTTAGGACTATTTGATTTTAATATCTTATCCGTTCAAGTCGGATTTACCTTAAACAGTTGTTATGTTTAATATCGAAGCTAATAATTAAACACAGTTTATTATGATTATTTTATATTAGTAATATCTTTTTATCTAGATCTATATTATATATATATTTTTTTTTATTTACATTGCAATTTTTAATACTGTTTTATTTTTTACTAGTATAATACTTTACTAAGTTAATATATGTTGTAGACTAATAGGCAAGTCATAAATTTTTGGTATTTATTATTGAGTGTTCGAACCACTCCAACATAAAACTGAGTAATATTAATATTGCTTTTTAGGTTTAAACTATACTAAGGTATTTAAGATACATGTTTAGCGAATTAAGCATGCCTTACGTCCTCTTGTAACAATTTAAAGGCAAGTCACAAGTATAGTATATGCGATAATATAGGTGGTTATAATTCAATGGTAGAATGACTGTATGTGGAACAGTAAGTTCCCTGTTCAAGTCAGGGTATCCACCCATAGTTAAAATACCTAACCAAAAATTAAATTAAAGCAAAACAAGCGCTTTTTCTTTCATTTATAAACGTTTAGTAATGCTAAATTTAAAGCCCGAGTAGTTCAAATGGTTAGAACATTAATTTCATGCGTTAAATACGAGAATTCGAATTTCTCCTCTGGCTCATGATAAAAAACACACTAAACAATATAAATTTCAAAAGCCGAAATATGAAATATTTCGAGACAAATCTAAAAAAAGCAAAATTCTGATTTAAATAATATTATAATACACGATCACGCGTTAAGTCATAAAAATAATATATTACAAAACAATAAACAAAGGTGTGGAGTCTATTGGCGAGTTAATAAAATAAACGGTAAATGTTACGTATGAAGCTCTGTTAACTTAAGCTCACGTCTCCGCAATTATTTTTGTTTAAAATACTTAGCTAAAAGAACCTAAAAATATAAAAGTAAAATTTACAATTCTCTGCTGGCTCACGGGCATGAGAATTTCCAACTGGAGATATTAGAAGTTTGTGCTAGACCTGATGTTATCAAATGAGAGCAATTTAATATTGATTATTTTAAACCTGAATATAACATATTAACTACAGCAGGGTCTAGTTTACATTTCAAACATTATGAAGAAACAATATTCAAATTTAAATCGCGTATGTTGAACGATAAAGCTTTGTGTAATTTGAGAAAAGCAATAGTAGGTGCAGTATTATCTACTTTAGCTAAAACCAACCAATTGCTGTCCACATCTCATATCGTTACCTTTAAAAATATTTAAACAAACGATACTAAAAATTATAGTTTTATACGCACTGCTGCCAAAGAATTGAAAGTAAACTATGCTACATTATTAAATTACACAAATAAAGATAAGTTGTTTAAAGGTAAGTACATGATTAAGAGAGTAAATAAAAAAGAAATGATAGTTCAACTGGTTAAAACGTTAATTTCATGCATTAATAATGGGAATTCGAGTTTATCTCCCGGTTATTTTCATATTTTATCATGTTTTATTCTGCTGTTGCTTATTTTCTCTGCTATTTCAAAGCATCTGCTGAAAAAGATGAAGCATCAGCAGAGGCAAGAGGGGCAGTTTTCTGTTAGTTTACGTACTTACATTTTATGCATTTCATATTTTAATTGGTCTAATAATATACATATTAATACCTTACATTTATTTAAAATATATAAATATATTGTTATGTCTACTAAACACAACCGTCAACATGTCTTCTTTTAATATCTTTTAATAGTTACATCTTAATTTTTTTCTGTTTTTATAAGTTAATGCTTTGCAAGAAAAATAGGTAGGTTTAAATCCTACAAAAACAATGGCTGTTTTCTCTATATTATTTTTGTTATTATCTAATGCCGTCACGTTTAGACGAGAAAAATCTATACTTTACTCCAGAGAAACCATAATAATTTTATTATGCTCTTGTTTCATAACATCAAATAACTTAAATATGTCTTTTTTAGACAAGGGTTTGGGTTTATATGGCGGTCTATTGCATGTTACACCTATTACACATGTTTTTCATCTTTTTCTTTTTTTACTAAGCGCAATTATTTTTCTACTAACTGCTTTTTATCCCAGAAAACTTTTACCTAAGGATTCTGCATATACTGATGTTTTACCTTATTCTATAAATTCTGTATATTCTCCTTTTATATTTATTTATGATACAAACTTAATAAATAAAATGGGACAACAATTTAGGATAATAGAATACCCTTTAATAATACTATTTACAATAATAGGAGGTAGTTTTTTAGTATCAGCTAGTGACATTGTTTCAATTTTTTTATGTATAGAGCTACAAAGTTATGGCTTATATCTGCTTGCTACAATTTACAGAAATTCTGAATTATCAACATCAGCAGGTCTTACTTACTTTTTATTGGGTGGTTTATCATCATGCTTAATATTATTAGGCACGAGCTTATTATACGCAAATTCTGGTACAACAAGTCTAGATGGTTATTACATAATAACAGGCTTATCTAGCGTAGCAAATGAGTATGCAAGTACTATGTTAGATTGATATAAACCTTTTTACTTAAACATTTCTCTTTTAATAATGTCGGTAGGGTTTTTATTTAAAATATCAGCAGCTCCTTTTCATTTTTGAAGCCCAGATGTTTACGATGCTATCCCTACTATAGTAACGACTTTCGTTGCAATAATACCTAAAATTTCTATCTTGATTTTTTTATTAGAATTAGTACATTACACCAGTAATTTTTATTTTGTTTTTAATTTTACATGAACCTCTGGCTTATTATTTAGTTCATTTTTATCTTTAATAATTGGTGCTGTTTTAGGTTTAACACAATTTAGAATAAAAAGGTTATTTGCATATAGTACTATATCACATCTAGGTTTTATACTTTTAGCTTTAAGCATAAACAGTTTAGAATCTGTTCAAGCCTTTATCTTTTATTTAATGCAGTATTCTATTTCAAACTTAAATGCATTTGTCCTGCTAGTTAGTATAGGATTTTCCTTGTATCCCTTTACAAATAAAGATAAGAGCAAAATAGAATATAACAATTTACCAGATAGTAACAACTCTCCTATACAACTTATTACTCAACTAAAGGGTTATTTTGATCTTAACCCTGTAATAGCTTTAAGCTTAGCCATCACTTTATTTTCTTTTATAGGTATACCACCTCTTGTTGGCTTTTTTGCAAAACAGATGGTATTGTCTGCTGCCTTAGATAGTGGCTATGTATTTTTAACTATAGTTGCCATATTAACTAGTGTTATTGGTGCTGTTTATTACTTAAATATAATTAAACAAATGTTTTTTGATGTACATGAATACAAGGTAAATAAAAAATACGCAGGTAAAACTTTACAAGGTAGTATCCAATGTCATAGTAAACCTGAAACAATATATACAAGCAACGCCTTAAATACATATAAATATATTAATGTTTTAGGAAAGGGTGTTTTACTGAACTATGCCAGCAATAAAGCAAGTCATATATATTTTAAAATAGATAATGTAGTTTTATCATCTTGTTTAGCCATTATTATTTCTATTTTAACTTTAATGTTGTTATTATTTATATTTGTAACTAATATACTTATAAGATTATCAAGTGTACTTGCAATTATAATGTTTAACCCTTAAATGTCTAGTACAACTTTTTTTTTTTTATTTATACCTTTATTAAGTTTTGTTTTATTGGCTGTAAATTTAGTATTTGCTCCTCATAACCCGTACCAGGAAAAAGACAGTGCATTTGAATGTGGGTTTAGTTCATTCTTAGGACAAAATAGAACACAATTTAGTATATCTTTCTTCATATTTGCTTTATTATTTTTGCTGTTTGACTTAGAAATTTTATTAGTGTATCCATATCTGGTGAGTGCTTATACAAATGGTGTTTATGGCTTAACTATTATGTTAGTATTTCTTTTAGCTTTAACTTTAGGCTTTGCCTTTGAATTGGGTAAGAAAGCATTATCTATTGATAGTAGACAAATATTAAACGAGAGCAATAAACAGTTTAACCTATAAATTTAATAGTTTAACCTATAAATTTAACATTAAAAAGGTAATAAAATAAACGATGTTTACTATGTAGGTAGTGATACGGAATATTCAGATGACTCTTATTAGCAAAGCTATTGATATCAATATTGGGATAGTAAAGCTATACCTATACCAAAAATGGTTGCAAAGTAAAAAGTTAAGCATAAAAAAAAAATAACAATATAAAAATATAAGTATAAGTATAAAGGTAAATTAATGATAAGATATTATGCCTGTTGTATATATATTAAATTTTACTATATAGTTAAAATACTGTAATGGTCATATGTAAAGCTGTATGGTATTATACTTACAAAATTGTTTATTATTATGAACATTTACATAATTAGTTAGCCTTTTGTATCTTAACTTTACAAATTGGGTTATTGTTAAATAATAATATTAAAACAAGGAGGCAAAATATTTGGATTTGCCATTGTATTACGCGGGCAGGAGGCGTAGTACCTTATGTATATATTTCTGCATTTGTGTTGCTGGAGGTAATACCTTGTGACTATCAGTGTATAGAAAAAGAAAAAAAAAATTAAATTTTAAGAGTTTCCAGATGAGTCGGCCTTATTTTATAGGTCGTGGTCAACTAGGTTTTTGTTATGCTCATGTTTATGCTGTTCATGCAGTTTATTTGAAAGATGTCTTTGCAGTTTATTTGGAAAATGTATATGCAGTTCATTTAGAGGATGAATTTGCTGCTACGCACCCATTTGATTGATGGCTTAGCTATTGCATATCATGGACTTGGGTTTGTAGATCATGGCTTGGGCCTTACAGACTTTGGACATGACTAGCCTAGAAGAGTCTAGACTGGCGGATCGTGGGAATAATCTGGCGTAGAATGGGAATAATCTGGTGAAGCGTGAGGATAACCTAGTCAGGGAGAGGCTGTAATAGTAGAGCGTGGTGAGAGGTCGGTAGAGCCCAGTTAAAGCTCGGAGAGATTGGAAATGGGAAAGCCTAGTTAGAGTTCGGAGATATTTGAAATGGGAAAGCCTAGTGAGAGCTTGGACTTGTAGACCATGGACTAGTAGATCGATCTCCACTTGTTCCACCTGTAGATCGATCTCAACCTGTTCCACTTATAGATCGATTTCCACTCTGCTACCCTTCGATCCATCGATCTACTAAGCCTGCTCATGCTCTTGTTGCTCATACTGTTGCGCCGTCTCATCCAGCTTGTGTTGCTACAGGTTTTGTCAATCAAATTGTGGCGATACAGACCCATGTTTGCTTGGGAATTGTAACCCAAGTTGACATGGTCATGGTTTGTCTATAACTAAGGACCCCTACCCGGCCAGAGATTGGTCACACATAACTATACAGTGCCCTACAATCATTAGTACGTAACCTTACAGGTAGTATCGAAAATATTGGCTTGTATATCTTCTGGTGTTACAAGCGTGCTTTGCATGCCTTATTTCGCAATGAAACATTACGAAGTATAATATTTTGGTTTTATTTATTTAAACAAAAAAAATGATGCTTTGTGTATGTACACGTATGTGCATACCCTCGCTATAAAACAAGCACCTAAGTAATGCTTGTAAAACAAGTGTTTACTTATAAACTTACATTTTTCTTTGTAATACTATATAATAATGAATTTATCACTAATATTATTTTTAATAGGTATATTAGGTTTTGTTTTAAATAGAAAAAATATAATTTTAATGCTTATATCCATAGAAATAATGCTTTTAGCTATTACATTTTTAATATTGGTAAGCTCACTTGGCTTTGATGATATATTAGGACAAACATATGCTATATATGTAATAGCAATAGCCGGAGCAGAGTCAGCAATAGGCCTGGGTATATTAGTAGCTTTTTACAGATTAAGAGGAAGCATAGCAATAGAACATAAATAATGTATTTAGTCATAATTATCTTACCTTTGTTAGGTTCAATAGTTTCCGGTTTTTTTGGTAGAAAAGTTGGGGTTAGCGGAGCACATTTAATTACATGTATGTGTGTAATAGTAACAACATTGCTAGCCTTAGTAAGTTTTTTTGAAGTAGGTTTAAATAATATACCTGTTTCTATCATATTATTTAAATGAGTTGATTCAGAATCACTTGATGTATTATGAGGTTTTAGCTTTGACTCTTTAACAGTTTCTATGCTAATACCTGTATTAATTGTTTCTTCTTTAGTTCATATATATTCCATAGGTTATATGAGTCATGACCCTCGGGGTCACGTCAGGGGAAAACGTGTCTATGGGGGTAAATTGTCAAACTCCGGGGAACTCCTAAAGCTTAAGGTACCAAGCTCTAAATGAAAATGTATGAGTGGCTGAAGTAATTACTCAGGTACGGTAATAAGTCTTAAGATGAGTGAAAACGAAATGGACAATCGCGGATCTAAGTCAACTATACTAAACAGTATAGCTGTAAAAGAGCAACGAGTAGACGGCAGTTGGTTAATTGAGCCCAGCTTGGTTAATTTAAGGTGTACTCTAAGGGGTTCCGAAAGGAATAGAGGTGTAATACTCAGTTTCAACCAGAGACAAGGTTGAAATTCCCATGTCAAAACCCTGTCTAAGCTATACGATTTAAAAAAATTTTCTACCTATAATTCTGTCTATGATTCTACTATTGTAAATCCTGGCGTTTGATCTGGTCTAATAGACGGTGAGGGTTCGTTTAGTATAATAGTAGATAAAAATAAAACACGTAAATTAGGTTGACGTGTTCAATTGAAATTTCAAATAGGCCTACACACAAAAGATCTTAACTTATTATATAAACTACAACAATATTTAGGTGGTGTAGATATAGGTTCTATACATTTAGCTCGAAATCGTGAAATGGTTAATTATTCAATAGATTCAAATAAAGGTTTAAGTAAACTTATTATTCATTTAGAAGAATATCCGTTATTAAGTAAAAAAAATGTAGATTTTATGTTGTTTAAACAAGCGGTAAAACTTGTCAATAATAAAGCTCATCTTACTGTTGAAGGTTTAAATGAAATAGTGAATATAAAAGCATCCATGTATTTAGGTTTATCTGACATGTTAAAATCAGAGTTTGATGGACATATTCCTGTTGAAAAACCTCTTATCGATAATAATAACATAATTATAGACCCTAATTGAATTTCAGGTTTTGTTAGCGCTGAAGGAAACTTTGACGTTCGTATACCATCAACCAATAGTAAATTAGGTTATCGAGTACAATTGAGATTTAGAGTTTCTCAACATGATAGGGATTTTAAATTAATGGAAAAGATAGTTGAATATTTTGGATCGGGAAAGATATATAAATATGGCGGTAAATCCGCTGTGAGTTTAACAATAGTAGACTTTGCCGATATCACTAATATAATAGTTCCATTTTTTAATAAATACCCTATTTTAGGTATAAAACTCTATGATTATCTTGATTGGTGTAAAATACATAATTTAATGATTAATCGTTTACATTTTACGGTTCAAGGTATAGATTCAATTAGAAATATAAAATCTGGTATGAACACAGGTAGAAGTTTTAAAGATAAATAACCACTGTTAATATCTTATGCAATAAATCAATAGTAAGACAAATTTGGCTTAAATGCATAACCAAAGATTTTTTAGTTATTTAAGTTTATTTACTTTCATGATGATTATACTTGTAACAGCTAACAATTTTTTACTTATGTTTGTAGGATGAGAGGGTGTTGGAGTTTGTTCCTATCTTTTAGTAAGTTTTTGATTTACTAGGATAGCAGCTAACCAAAGTTCCATGTCTGCTTTTCTAACTAACAGAGTCGGTGATTGTTTATTAACCTTAGGTATGTTTACTATTATATGAACATTTGGTAACTTGGATTACTCTGCCGTATTTTCATTAGCCGCTAATATAAGTGAAAATATTGTTACTATTATTGGTATATGTTTATTAATAGGGGCTATGGCTAAAAGTTCACAAATTGGGCTTCATGTTTGGTTACCTCTTGCCATGGAAGGTCCTACACCTGTTTCTGCATTGATTCATGCCGCTACAATGGTTACAGCTGGTGTGTATTTATTAATGCGAGCATCTCCTCTAATAGAGTATAGTTCAACAGTGTTAATACTTTGTTTATGAATAGGTAGCATTACTACTGTGTTTAGTTCTCTAATAGGTTTATTCCAACAAGATATAAAAAAGGTTATAGCTTACTCTACTATGAGTCAATTAGGCATGATGGTTATAGCAGTAGGCCTGTCTTCATATAATGTTGCTCTGTTTCACTTAGTTAACCATGCCTTTTATAAAGGACTCTTGTTTTTAGGAGCAGGTGCTGTAATACATGCTGTAACTGATAATCAAGACTTTAGGAAATATGGTGGTTTAATAGGATTTTTACCTTTAACTTATTCAGTTATGCTAATAGCTTCTCTTAGTTTAGTGGCTTTTCCTTTTATGACTGGTTTTTATTCTAAAGATTTTATACTTGAGTCTGCGTATGGACAATTTCAATTTTCTAGTATTGCTGTGTATTTTATAGCAACTATTGGTGCTATGTTTACTACCTTATATTCAGTTAAAGTTTTATATCTAACATTTATAACTAATCCTAATGGGCCTTTAGCTAATTATAAAAAAGCACATGAAGGTGATATGTTTATGAGCTTACCCTTAATTATATTGGCAATTTTTTCTATATTTTTTGGTTATATAACTAAGGATATATTTATAGGATTAGCTTCTAATTTCTATGCAGACAACAGTTTATTTATACATCCATTGCATGAAATTATGTTAGAAACTGAATTTGCTGTCCCTAATTTTTTCAAACTATTGCCCTTATTATTAACGGTTATATTAAGTATAGTATCATTAATATTATCTGAATACTTCTTTAGTTTACTTATTAAGTTTAAGTTTACTAGACTAGGTTACAACACTTTTAGTTTTTTTAATCAACGCTTTATGATCGAGCTTTTTTATAACATATATATTACTCGTTTTATACTTAATTTGGGAGGACAAACCACTAAAGTTTTAGATAAGGGGTCAGTAGAATTATTGGGACCATATGGCTTAGAAAAAGGACTACTCAAATTAAGTAAAGGGCTAAGCAGTTTAAATACTGGTATTATTACCTCTTATGCCTTATATATATTAGTTGGTTTAATTATATATATATTAGTACCTTATATATCTAGTATAGACATTGGTTTATTATTGTTAATAATGTTTGTTCTACTTACAATAACCTTTGGTTTAAATTAATATAAGTTTATATTATCTATTAGCTATATACATAGCTTTATCTTTTTTGTAAAAAGTCTTAACTTTTCTGTTATTATTGCAAAATTAATACAAATGATATCGGATTAAACAAATTTATCACTAAAAAATTAATTTCATCTAGCTCATACTATATTAAAGAATATTGCAATATGTGTTTTTATGGAAGATGTTTTAATAAATTCTTATTGTGCAGGGGATCATTTTAAATATCAAGATAAGTTTATTCCTTCACAGAAAACTATTTGTGGTCATCTAAAAAGATTGATTTATAAACATTGTTATAGACAATTTGATTCACACGGTTTTACTATTTATGATCAAGATATATCATCTAAAGGTCATGAGTTTTTTTATAAAGTAACTGCTAGATAGAAAACAGGTAGTGTTAAAAAGATGTAATACGTTTCCGATAACTTTGTAGAATGAAGTAGGAATACAGCTAACAAACGAGCTAAAAGACCCATACATATTATTGCCTAATATTCATTTATAATAAATTTATAAAAAACGCTAGAAAATTATAAAGTGCATACATTGTGAGATTTTTTTGATGACTTTCAATAAAATAAACAGTAATAAAAATAAAAAAGGGATTAGCTCAATGGTAGAGCGATCGTTTTACACACGAAAGGTTAGGTGTTCAAGTCACCTATCCCTTATGTATAATTACGTTTACTAATCTATATTATAAATACTAAGCAATTTATCCAGTATTACATATATGTATCTTTTTTTATGTATACGAAGTATAACGCAAGATCAGCCAAATAAATTAATAAAAACTAAAATTACATAGTTTTGCTATAGCATATCCGTTAAATTATTAAAGTTAATAACCAACTAGTACATTGTGTTATGTTATTATTATTATAATAAATGAGTGAGTTATTATATATTGTTGCTATATAGTTTATGTTGTTAATAGTACAAAATTTAATTATAAGTATAAAACTAGATAATAGCAAAAAATAAAATAATTAATATGTATGAAAATGGTTAATTGTTATTATTGCTATTAGTAAGGTAAAATTAATTTACAATAGAATGGTTTAATTAAGCCAACAAACACATTTATAACTATTAGGCTAAAAACTTTTTATTTAGTTTTTTATCAAGGCTTAGATTTGTAAGCATGCTAGAAGTATTATAAGCTAAGCAACCATAAAAATTAAAAAAATATTGAAATAATAACAATATTTCATATAAGCATTAAATATAATGCTTGGTTTATGTAGTCCTTTTCATATCTGTTGCCTATTCCTATGGATTGTACCATTGAATCAAAACAAAAGATGCAGTTACTCAATATCTATACTGGAGAAAATGCAATA